ACAACATTTGCTCATTTAGATGCAACAACTGTTTTATCTAGAGAATTAGCATCAAAAGGTATTTATCCTGCAGTTGATCCATTAGATTCAACATCAACAATGTTACAACCTTGGATTGTAAGTGAAGATCATTATTCTTGTGCACAAAACGTTCAACAAACTCTTCAAAGATACAAAGAATTACAAGATATTATTGCTATTCTTGGTTTAGATGAATTGTCAGAAGAAGATCGCTTAGTTGTAGCTCGTGCACGAAAAGTTGAGCGCTTTTTATCCCAACCTTTCTTTGTTGCTGAAATTTTTACTGGATCTTTTGGTAAATATGTTAGCTTAGAAGAAACAATTAGTGGATTTAATATGATATTATCTGGTGAGCTTGATGATTTTCCTGAACAGTTTTTCTATTTTATTGGAAATATTAAAGAAGTAATGAAGAAAACAATTGAATTTAATTAATTTTTTTTTTAATAAATAATAAATGAAATCCTTTATACAATTTAATATTATAACACCAGAACGTGTTTTTTTAGAAGAAATAACAAATGAAATCTTGTTGCCAACTAATTCAGGTCAAATAGGTATTTTAGTTGGGCATGCTCCTCTTATAACTGCCTTAGATGTTGGTGTTTTATGTTTTCGTTTTCAAGATAGATGGAAATCTATAGCATTGATGGGAGGATTTGCTTTAGTTCTTTTCGATAATATAACAATTTTAGTTAATGAAGCAGAAGGTGCTAATACAGTTGATCCGGAAGAAGCTCAAGAGACTTTTAAAATAGCCCGACAAAATTTTCTTGAAATATCTAAAACATCTAAAGACAAAGTCTCTACAAATTTTAATTATAAACGTGCAAAAGCACGTTATACAATTGCTCAAACATCTATTCAAACCTCTATTCAAAGATCATAAATTCATAAATTAAGAATTTATTATCCCGAGATCTATTCTTCGTATAATTCAACGTTTTTTCAAACAAATCTGTCTGAAGACAGATTTGTTTGCTATTTATGAATTTCGTGTTTCACATTATATTGTAATCTCAGCTTTTCAGTGTTTATTCTTTCTCATTATTTTTCCATGGATATTCCAATTCCTCATAAAACTTTTTTTATTTATAATTATTAAATATCCCAAAGATATTTTTTTAAATTTTAATCAACAAGAACAAGCATTTTTACAGATACAAATTTATTCCAAAGAATTATATTTCGAAAAGTTTATTTATCCATCATATTTAAAACAGAATTTTTTATTTGAATATGCTTTTATTTACAATCAACAAAGTTTTTTAATTATAATTAATTGGGTTTTAGATTTAATAACATTAATATTTTTTTTTTTTTTATTAATTTTTTTAACACCTCAAATTATTATTTTTCAAACTTTTTTTATTGAAACATTATTAGGTCTTGGTGAAATTACTAAATGTTTTTTATTAATTTTTTCTTTAGACTTATTAGTTGGATTTCATTCATCAAAAAGTTGGGAAGTTTTTTTACTATTCTCTTTTGAACATTTAGGTATTTCAAAAACTATTAATTTTATTCCACTTTTTATTTCTATTTTTCCTGTTCTTTTAGATACTGTTTTTAAATATTGTATTTTCAGATATTTAAATAAAGTTTCTCCGTCAACTGTAGCTACTTATAAAGCTATGATTGAATAAAATTAAATATATATCGTTGTTGCGGGGTAGAGCAGCTTGGTAGCTCGTAAGGCTCATAATCTTGAGGTCATAGGTTCAAATCCTATCCCCGCAAAGTCACATTTAATTAATATAATTATATGAGAAATCCAGCTCTTTTTATAACTATTTTTCTTTTCTCTATTTTAGTAAGTTTTACAGTATATTCAATTTTTCGTGGATTTGGTCCCCTATCCAAAAAGCTTCGTGATCCGTTTGATAATGATTAATATTTTTTAGAATTTTAGGTTTGATACTCTTAATGTTTCTTGCTACATTACCAGAAACCTATAAATTTTTTGGTCCATTAGTAGATGTTTTACCAGTTTTTCCAATTGTCATCTTCTTATTGGCTTTTTTATGGCAAGCTGCAGTGAGTTTTAGATAATGATATGACAGAAAGCCAAATATCTATCGCTATACTTATTGCAGTTATTAATGGATTTCTTATTTTAATATTAGGAAATAATATTTATAAATTATAAATAACAAATGAAGGAATTGAACGTATTCTTGTTTGGAGTACGTTGTATTTATTTCATTTGTTATTTATTTATTATTTAAAGGAAAGAGGGGGATTCGAACCCCCGGTAGTATTTAAATACTACGACAGTTTTCAAAACTGATGCATTTAACCACTCTGCCATCCTTCCAATGGGGGTCGAACTGGATTTGAACCAGTGTAGGTAACTACCAGCGGATTTACAATCCGCTCCTTTTAACCTCTCAGGCACCGACCCTGGGGAAAGAGGGATTTGAACCCTCACGGTTCAAAGAACCAACAGATTTTCATATAACTTTTAAAAATAATATGGACTCTATCTTTATCTCTATTAAAGAGATAGCTCCCGTCGAGTCTCTGCACCTTTTTTTTTGGCTCAGAATTTCTTAATGATTCTCTGAATTTGAGAGCTTTCACTTTTTAAATTGCTTTAAAAAGGCTCAATTTTATCAAGTCTATAGCGTCTACCAATTCCGCCATATCCCCCTTCTAGCATCAGGTTTGTTTTCCATCAGACTGCCCCGATAGTATGAAAACCCTTAAATTGTTTCACTTTCAAATTCGAAAAGGGTTGAGGGTTGAAGTGTTTCCAATTTAATATCGACACTAGAAAGTCAAAAACAATTAATTATTAGTATTTCTTAGCTTAAATTCTTACGAATCTTACACTTAAAACCTATCAACCGGTTAATCTCACCGGAATCTATTAGAGAATATTCATCTTGAGGTGAGTTTCCCACTTAGATGCTTTCAGCGGTACTCTACTCCATACGTAGCTACCCAGCATTTCCCATTGATATAAGAACTGGTATACCAGCGGTATGTTCGTTCAAGTCCTCTCGTATTATGAAAGAATCCTCTTAATATTCTTACGCTTATCGTGGATATGGACCAAACTGTCTCACGACGTTCTGAACCCATCTCGTGTTCCGCTTTAATGGGCGAACAGCCCAACCCTTGGGACATACTACCGCCCCAGGTTGCGAAAAGACGACATCGAGGTGCCAAACCTTCCCGTCGATGTGAACTCTTGGGGAAGATGAGCCTGTTATCCCCGGGGTAACTTTTAGTTTTTGCGCGACGGCCCTTCCACAAGGTTATACCGTCGGATCACTAAGGCCGACTTTTGTCTCTGTTCGACTTATTAGTCTTACAGTCAAGCTCCCTTTTGCCTTTGCACTCAACAACTGATTTCCGTCCAGTCTGAGGAAACCTTTGCAAACCTCCGTTACTTTTTGGGAGGTTTTCGCCCCAAAAAAACTGCCCACCTGACACTGTAAAGTGTCCTGTTTCAAGGAAACACTTTGAGAATTCGCGCTATTTCAGAGTGGTCTCTCAATGTTGGCTCCTTTGAATCCACAAATTCAAATTCTTAACCTCCCACTTAGACTGCGCAAAAATAACTGGAATTCAATATCAAGATACAGTAAAGCTCCCGGGGTCTTTCTGTCCAACGATAAGAAGTTCGCATCTTCACGAACATGTCTATTTCACCGAGTCTCTCTCTGAGACAGTACTCATTTGATTACACCTTTCGTGCGGGTCACAACTTACGTGACAAGGAATTTCGCTACCTTAGGACCGTCAGAGTTACGGCCGCCGTTCACCGGGGCTTCAGTTATTAGCTTTGTTACTAATTTCTTTAACCTTCCGGCACTGGGCAGGCGTCAGCCCCCATACATCATCTTGCGAATTAGCGGAGACCTATGTTTTTGTTAAACAGTTCAACGAGTCATTTCACTGCGGCCTCATTAGAGGCACCCCTTCTCCCGAAGTTACGGGGCTATTTTGCCGAGTTCCTTAGAGAGAGTTCGCTCGCGCCCCTTAGTATACTCAACTTACCTACCTGTGTCGGTTTATGGTACAGGTTATTTAAATTATTTATTTGTGTCACAAACTTTTCTTGGAAGTATGAAGTATAATAAAATTTATATATATATAAAGTTTTTCTGCTTTTCTATAAATTAGGTATTTTTTTCATATTTTTTTTGTATGGATGAGATATTATTATAAAATCTACTTCGTCCTTTGTCACTTAATTTAAACAAGTAAAGGAATATTAACCTTTTTTCCATCAATTACACTTTTCAGTCTCATTTTAGGACCTGACTAACCCTCCACGGACGAGCCTGGTAGAGGAAACCTTAGGTTTTCGGGGCATTGGATTCTCACCAATGTTTACGTTACTCAAGCCGACATTTTCACTTCTGTTAAATCCAACCTTTTTTTCAATAAGTCTTCACATTATAAGCAGAACGCTCTTCTACCGGAATATTTAATTTTTAAAATATCCTCATAGCTTCGGCAAATAATTTAGTCCCGGACATTTTTGGTGCATTTACGCTTAGTACCAGTGAGCTATTACGCACTCTTTTAAGGAATCGCTGCTTCTAAGCTAACCTTCTGGATGTATTAGCGAAGACACTTCCTTTAACACTCAATTACTATTTAGGGGCCTTAACTAATGATCTGGGCTGTTTCCCTCTCGACACTGGAGCTTATCCCCCAGAGTCTCACTTTTTGTCAGAAAATTATTAAGTATTAGGAGTTTGCGACAATTTAGTACTATTTTACTAGCCCTCATAGAAACAGTGCTCTACCTCTTATATAATCCATCGACAACCGCTGCGCCACAACACATTTCGAAGAGAACCAGCTAGCTCCGAGTTCGATTAGCATTTCACCCCTAACCACAACTCATCTGCCGATTTTTCAACATCGGTCAGTTCGGACATCCACATAGTATTATCTATGTTTCTTCCTGGTCATGGTTAGATCACTCGGGTTCGGGTCCATAATCTTTGACGATAAATGCCCTTTTCAGACTTGTTTTCACTTTGGCTTCAGAAAATATCTTTAACCTTGCCAATAATTATGAGTCGTCGGCTCATTCTTCAACAGGCAAGTGGTCAGAAAATTATTTCCTCCCACTGATTGATTGCTTTTGATTTCATAATCTCTTTCACTCCCCTATTAGGGGTTCTTTTTCATCTTTCCCTCACGGTACTTTTCACTATCAGTGACTCAAGAGTATTTAGTCTTACGAGGTGGTTCTCGTTGATTCACAAGGGATTTCACGTGCCCCAAGTTACTTGGGAAACATGATATAAAAGGAAAAATACTGGACTTTCACCATCTATGGTACAGGTTTCAGCTGATTACATTTCCTTTGTATTATATACTATTTGGTTATATCTTTTAAAGTTGCTGAAATCCATATTGTTTTTATTTCCCACTACCCTCATAATTAATGAGTTTAGACTTTTTCCGTTTCGCTCACCGCTACTTAGGAAATCGCGTTTGCTTTCTTTTCCTTTAGTTAATAAGATGTTTCAATTCACTAAGTTATTTCTTATTGATTTATGAATTATTTCAATAGTTTTAAAGATTGCTCTATTGGGGAATTTCTTGATATTTTTTTCCAATTTACAAGAATTTTTCGCAGGTAAACACGCCCTTCATCAACTTTGAGTCCTTAGCTATTCGCCAAAAGCATTTTTTTTTTTGACTCTTTAAATATTTTAGTAATATATATTAAAAATAGTAATCCAGTCCGCCTTTATTTTAAAAAATTTATTAAGTTGAAAAATCTGTTTTTCTTTTAATTTACTAACTTAATAAATTTTTTATTTTTATTATAACGTTAAATAATGAAAGAATTAAAACCTATATCATATTTAGTAAAATATTTATTTTCTTTATTAAAATTACGGCGAGATACGAATATTTCGATTCCACTTTTAATAAACTTATTTATTTTAATTTTTATAAAATCAGGACGGTTGCCTATAAATTCTCATTTTGATTATTTTTATAAACAAACAAATTTATTAATGACAGAGTCTGTAGTTAGAAACAATAGTAATTATCCTTTTTTAAATCAAGACAGTGAAGATTTAAAAAAAATAAAAGATTTTTGTAACTATCAAGAATTATTAAATGAATTTGATAAAAGAAGAAATAAATTTGAAGAAATTGATGTAGATTCAAAAGAATTTCATAAAGAAATTGATATTAATGTACCTGAATATCCTACAATATTTACTAGAATTCAAGATAATCAGATTAAAAATGAAACCATTAATCTTTATAAAACATTTGAAAATTTAATTCCTTTTTTAGAAAATGAAGCTAAAAAAGAAAAAAAATTCAATTCTAAGACTAAAAAACAACTTAGAAAAGAAAAGAATTTACCTATACATTTAAGAGCTGAAACTCCTTTTATACGGTGGAATTTAAAAGATGAAGAAAACTATGCAAATTACAAAGATTGGTATAAACCTGAAGATTATATAAGAATCTATGATTTAAATAAAGATAATCGAATAAATAGAGCTTCAAAAATTTTAAGAGATTATATTTTTCAATATTGTAAATATGCAGATGCAATAGATAGTGAATATAGAGAAAGAATAAAAAAAAAGTACATTGTATATAGATTATTCATTTTTTTTAATAACTATTTTAAAAAAATAAATAATACCGAAAAAAATTTATTTAAAACAACTTATGAAGTTTTGAATAGAAGAAAGAAAATCAGTTTTGATTCATATCTTTTAACTAAAAATAAACCTTTTGTATTTTATCCTAAAGAAATTGATATAGAAGAGTATAAAAATCAAACTACAATTAAAAAATATCCATCATTATTTCTAAAATTCACTAATAGATCATTGTATGATGAAAAATTAGAAGAAGCAAGAATCGCAAAAATAAAATATGACGTAGCTTGTTGGTTAGACAAAAAAATGAAAAAAGTTCCTAAATTGGAACTAGAAGATTCAACTTATAGTCCTAAATTTTTAAACGATATTCAAAAATATCATCATTCAAAATTTCAAAATTTTAAAAATAAGGATGATATTTTTAAAATAAAAGATAAAGATTTAATTAAACAAAATAAATTAGATAAAAAAAATATTCCAATAACACGTTTTTGTCATAGAAATTTATATAATAAAAAATTTTATCAGAAAAAAAAACCAAAAAAATCACCAAAATTTGAACCATTTTCAATTGAAGCTAAAGATATTTTCACTCAAGAAAATTTTGCATTAAATGAAGGAAGAGATTTAAATTTTTCAAGAAAAGAATTCACTTTAGATAAAGAATATGATAAAGATTTCAGTAAATATATAAATTTAATAATATATTTGGAATTGTTACAATCTGTAGGTATAGTTAATAAAGGTATTACACAACTATTAGATTCGTTTAACAAAGAGATTTGTGAATTAAGAATTTTATTCCCAGAAAAATTTGAAAAAAGTAAAGATAAAAAACTAATAAAATTAATTTTTCCAGATAATATTCCACAATTAATTCACTATGATTCAGTAATTGGAGAAAGATATTTTTATAGTAATGTAAAGAAAAAATTAAAAAAAATTAATTATATAACAAATAGAATATTTAATGCATGGTGTAAACGAAATATAAAATCACCAGAATTCGATTATTATAAGAAAGTTAATTCACCTATAGTGAAAATTGAGGAAAAATCTCAAAACCAAATTACTAGTGAACATTATTTAATAGAAAATAATATGTATGAAATTAAACAAAATTATAATTTTTATAGGAAATATAAAAAAGTGGAAAGTAGATTTAAACCAAAAGGCATTAATAAAGAAATGGATAGAATTAAACAAAGTGCTAATAATACTTGGAATAGAAACGAACTAACTAATCTTCTTTTAGAATTATTAATAATACGAAAAAATATTACAATCCAAAGAACCAATCAAATTTTGAAAATCTTGAAATTGGAAGGCTTAAATATTCAAGGAGTTGAAAATAACAGTAATAACAGTAATAACAGTAATAACGTTTTTGAAAAAATAGGTAACTATTTTTTTTCTGAACAATCATTTATAAAAAAAAAAATAATTTTATTTAAAATACTTGAAGAAAATAGTGTATTAGACCATTTATTAAATATATTAGAAAATAATCAAAAATCAGATATTGATGAATTAATAGATATAGGAGAACTTAATAATTTTTATTATGATTTTTCAGAAAAGACTCAAAAAAGAAAACTTATTGATGAAGAATATTGGGTAAAAGAAAAAGATTTTTTTGATAAAAAAAAATCTTTTTTTGAAGAATTAAATTCAGAAGAATTTAAAAAAGCATTGGAGTCAGATAGAAAAGCTATTGAAGCAGAAGAATTTGAAGCAGAAGAAGCTTTTAAAAAAGCATTGGAGTCAGATAAAAAAGCTATTGAAGCAGAAGAGTTTGAAGCAGAAGAATTATCTGAAATAAAATGTTATGAAAAGGATAAACTATTGGTAAAGAAATTTAATTATATTTCTCAATTAAAATCAGCTTATGCGTCCCAATTAATTGACAAACCAGATTCTCCCGAAAACTTTACACTTCAATTTTTTGACAAATTAAAAATTATTAAAAAACCAGTTAATAAATTAAGAAAAAAATTTCTTGATAATTTTAATAATAAAGATTTTTTAAGAATACCAAAACATCGCAACAGACTTATTATAGTAAAATCTGAAAAAGATGATTCTTTTAATCTTTTAAATTTGGGAATAGCAACACCAGCTGATAGAAAACGATTAGAAAGATCCAAAAAATTAATTATTAATTTCCCTGAAGATATTAAAAATATATCAGATTTTAAAAAAAAAATAGAAAAACTATTTTTAAATGATAAAGATTTTTGTTATTTTGATGAAAAACAAAATAAAAAATTTAAAATATTATATCCAAAATCGACAGTTGCAGTAATAACAGAACCACAAACACACAATAAAAAAGTTATAATTGAAAACAAAGAAGATTTACATAGAGTTGTTAAAGAAATTATTGACGATTTATATTACGCCACATATAAAGATTATGTTTTTTTGAGCGATAAATCTAAACTGATTAAAATAAGCCATCATTTAAAAAATTTTATCAAAAATCTTTTAACTTCTAGATTTTTATCTATTTCTTTTTTAAATTTTAAATATAAAAAAAAATTACTTTCACCATATAATAAAAATACTCCATTTTTTTCTATTCAAGAAGGTTTTAATGAAAATTCTTGGTCTATTTTTTTTTTAATGAATTTGGTATATGTATTTTTTCAAGCATATAGAGTTATTTATAGAAAACATAAAAAAGAAGTTATAGAATCATGTGTTAATTTAGTTTATAAATTTGGTGTTTTCAATAATGAAGAATTAATTTTGATAAGAGAAGAATTAGGGTTATCTAATGTTGAGAAAAATTACATAGGTATTTGTAATGAAAAAAAAAAATGTAAAGAAGTTCGTGGAATTCAAAACTTAATTGTTAATGTAGATAAAATGATCCGATTTTTAAAAACAAAACAAATGGTAAAAAATAGTTTTGATATATTTTTTAGATATTCTGAATCTTGGATTACAATTAAATTAACGAAAAAATTTGAAGCATTTAAAAATCTTGATAGTTTGAAGTATAGTCAGCATGATGATTTTATAATATATAAAAAATTAAAAAGAACAAATGCATCAAAAAATATAAATAAATATAAAACAATAGGAAGCTTCAGAAAAAATAGTCTATTACAAAAAATTAAAGAAGCTCAAAGAATTAAAATTATCGAAAATATTCTCGAAAAAAAAAATATAATAGACCCAATAGATAGAGTATTTGAAATAGATAAAATAGATGAAATATTTTTTAAAATTGACCAACTTAACGAAAATGAGACTATTCAAAAAACTAAAATAAAAGAGTTCAAAATAAAAGAATCAATTGTAAAAATAAATACAAAAAAAATTTTTAAAAATATTTATCAAGTGAAAATAAAAATTTTAATTGATGAAATTAAAATTTTTGAAGAAATTATTAATTTTTATACAATTAAAATATCAAATACAAAAAATATTCTAAATTATAAGAAAAAAAAAAAAAGATATACAAAAAATATTCTAAAAAAAAAAAAAAGATATATAAAAATTCCAAATCTAGAAGATATTCTAAATAAAAAAAAAAAAGATATAAAAATATTAAATCTAAAAAATATTCTAAAAAATAAAAAAGAAATTGATCAATTTGAATCAATTCTAAATAATAAAAAAAAAATTGATCAACTTGAAGTAGTTATAAATAATACAATAGGTAAAATATCTAAAAAAATCAAAATAAATAAGATATTTATACAAATAAATAAAATTAAAACTTTTTTTTTTATTGAAAAAATTAGAAAATCTAAACAAAAATTAAAGTCATATAAAGCATTTAAAGAAATTAAAAAACTTAAAAAAATTAATGAATTAAAAAAAATTAATGAATCTAAAAAAATTAAAAAATTTGAAAAAATTAACGAATTAGAAGAACTTAGTGAAATAAAAAAATTAGATGGATATGAAGGATTTAAACACATAAAAAAATTAGATGAGTTAAGAAAAATGAATCTATCACAAATAAATCAAAAATTAGAAAAAATAGATTTTGAACTTATTGAAGAAGAAAATAAAAAAATGATATCAAAAGCATCTCTTTTTATAGGCCCGCCAGGAACAGGTAAAACATTACTTGTTCAAACAATTGCTGGTGAAAGTAATATTCCTGTAATTGTTCAATCTGGTAGTTTTTTAAAGAATCCTCAACAAAGTGGAAAAGGTGTAAGAAAACTAACTAAAATATTTAGAAGAGCAAAAAAGATTTCTCCTTGTATCATTTTTATTGATGAAATTGATAGTATTGGTGTAGTCCGAAGACATTTACGTACAGATACTAATGTTTGGGGTAAATATGATCCAGTCTCATTTTTACAAGATTCTGTGAATTTTCTTATACCACAAATGTATATACCAGTTATTTATAGAGATTCTTATTTTTATGATGAATGGGATCGCTATTGGATAGAACCAGAATTTGATCAAATACCAGAAGATTATATCGTTCCTAGTGAAGCTTTACAATATTTAGAATTTTCATATGAAATTCGAAATGAACATTTAAATGTTATAACAAAATTATTAATTGAACTTGATGGTATTAAAAAATTAGATAATATTTTAATAATTGGAGCAACTAATCGTTTTGAAATATTAGATCCGGCCTTACTCAGACCTGGACGTTTTCAAAATATTTGTTCATTTTTTGTTCCAAATTATGAAAAACGAATAATTTTATTAAAATTTTATATTCAAAAATCTACAATAAAAACAAAAGATATACTTTGGGATTATTTTGCTGAACGTACTGATGGATTTAATTCAGCAGATATTTCATCAATAGTTTTTATTTCTAAATTATTATCTATTAACCAGTTTAGTTTACATACAAATGAAACTTTAGATCAAGGAATTGACTTAGTAACAACTGTTCCGGGTGATCCAGTTGAACTTAGATTAAAAAGAACTCATTCTTTTCTTTCTAAAAAATCTAAAAAATCTCCTAAATATTTTATTTTAAAAGAAGTTTGTAACATTTTAAGAAATTCTTATTATAGTATTGGAAAATTACTAATTAATTCTTGTTTACAAACATCATCAGTATTATTAATGAAATTATGGGAACGTCCTTTTAATTTTCGTTTTTCATTTTTTACAAAATACTTGAATGAATTTTTATTAAGTAGATTATTGCGTAAAAAAGAAGTGGAAAAAAAATTCTTAGTTTTGTTAAGCGGAAAAGTCTCAGAATCTCTATTTATTTATATTCCATTATATCAATTTTCTGGAAAAACTGCTTTTCAATTGAATAAACTTTTCTTATGTTTTAAAAACTTAGTTGAACAATCTAATAATGAAATTGATTCTGAAATTAGAAAAGCTCAAAATCTACTAAAATATATGATTCAAGAATGGTATTTTTATGTAGAAAAAATATCAATTGAAAAACACCATCCAATAACATACAATATAAATCCTGTAGAGTACGGAGATCAAGACGAGAAAGAAGAACAATTAATTATAATATCTCAAGCAATGGTAGATGAAAAAGAAGTCAATCTAGATATGCGAAATTTTTTATCAAAACAACAACAAAAAAACTGTTATATTCCATGGTGGACGAAAAAAGCTGCAGGTCAAGTAAATTTTTGGCCATGGTGTTTAAATATGGATTATTCTATCCAATGGTCAAGAATTTATTTAACAAGTCCAGAAGATTATTCACTAAATGTTGAATGGGTACCATCTGAAAGATATTATCAAACATTAACTAGAACTCCAGCAAATTGTATGCCTTGGGAACAATTTTTGGAAAATAATTATTGGATAATTACAAATTTACTGTTCATTAAATCGTTTAATTTAATTTTCCGTGTTATTCGAAATTTTAAAGAATTTATAGATTTTACATCTGATAAATTTATACGTTTTGAACGTTTTCGTCATTTTAATTTTGAAAAAAAATTTCTTCAATTTTTATTTAACACGCAATATGTAAATACATAATAATTAAAATGCAAGTCAACATTTTAGGATTAATGGCTGTATTTACATTTCTCTTTTTATCAATATCATTTTTATTAATTTTATTTGTAAAAACAGAAAGCCAAAAATTTAATGCTTAGTAGGTAGTCCTAAGCATTAAATTTTAATCATAACACTTGGCCATCCTGAATCTTTTAGATTTCTGTTTCTACGTAATGGGCGAGTAACCAATTCTAAAATATCACGAGCATTTGTAAATCCATGAATTTGAGCAAAAGTAAATTCAACAGACCACTTTGTAGTTATACCACGAGCTTGCAGTGGATTAGAATGAGCTAAACCTGTAATAACTAAATCAGGTTTCAGAGCCCTTATACGTTGAATTTGATTCCAATTATCTGGTTTTTCTACAATACAAGGTAATGGAACATTCATATCTTTGCATGTTTTTTCTAAAAGCTGAAGTTCACCTGCTTGAAATCTCTTATCCATGTAAGGAATTCCAATTTCGTAAACAATCATTTTACATCTAATTAAAAAACGAGCTAAAGATATTTCTAACAAATTATCTCCCATAAAGAAAACAGATTTTCCTTTAACTAAATCAATATAATCTTTTAAACTTTCCCAAATAATATTTTCACGTTCATCAAGATTTTTTGGAACTTTTCCAAAAACATGACAAATTTTTTTTATCCAAGCACTAGTACCATCTGGACCTATTGGAAATGGGGCTCCTATTAATTGACATTTTCTTCGACGCATTAAGGTTGTTGCTGTTCTACTTAAAAATGGATTAATCCCACAAACATATACACTTGGGCCTAATTCTGGTAACTGTTTATAACAATTTTCAGGTAACCAACCAGATACATGAATTTCTTGTTTTTTTAATTCTATTATTAATTGATGCACTACTGGATCTGGTAAAGAACCAAAAAGAACTAAAGAAGGAGTTTTTTCTTTGGGAAAAGGACATCTATTTACCATGGCAGCTAAAACAGTATCTTCTCCTTGTGTAAAAGCATAATCTAATCCATTAGCTCGAGCAACTATAATAGGAATTTCTACAATTTCTTCGATTTTCGGAGCCATGCCTTCTAAATCTATTTTGATAATTTCAGTTGTGCATGTACCAATCCAAACTATAACACTTGGATTTCTATCTTGTTTAATTTGCAAACATAATCTTTTCAATTCATTAAAATCATGCAATTGAGCTGAAATATCTCCTTCTTCTAACTCAGCCATTGCATACCGAGGTTCTGCAAAAATCATAACACCTAAAGCATTTTGCAAAAAATAACCACATGTTTTAGTTCCTATAACTAAAAAAAAACTATCAGAAATTTTTTGATAAAGCCATGAAACACAACTTATAGGACAAAAAGTATGGTAATTTCCTGTTTCACATTCAAATTTTAACATAAATTTTAAATAATTAAAAAATCTTCAGAATTAGTATCTAGATAAAAACTAGATAATAAAGAAAAAAGTTCGCGATCCATTAATTCTTTAGGAACAACCCCTTCGGGTATAGATAAAAGTTGATCTGCAATATTTAAAAAAAAATCACAAATTTCATTAAGTTCATTATTTAATTCAGCAAGTTCAAAAATTGTTTTACCTTTAATTCGGGAAATTCGAATATCATCTATTAAGGGTAAAACTTCTAAAACAGGCATAGGACAATATTCGACATATTTATCAATAACATCACGTTGAGCTGTTCGATTTCCAACAAGACCAGCTAGTCGTAAATTATGACTTCGAGCTTTCTCTCTAACAGAAGCAACAATTCTATTTGCAGCAAATAGAGCATCAAAGCCATTATCAGTTACAATTAAACAATAATCTGAATAATTTAAAGGAGCAGCAAATCCGCCACAAACTACATCTCCAAGTACATCAAAAATAATAATATTGTATTCATAAAAAGCATTCAATTCCTTTAAAAGTTTAACTGTTTCACCAACAACATAACCACCGCATCCTGCTCCAGCGGGAGGACCTCCCGCTTCTACACATGAAACTCCATTATAACCTTGATAAATAACATCTTCTGGCCAAATATCTTCATAATGATAGTCTTTCGCTTGCAAAGTATCAATTATTGTAGGAATTAAAAAATTAGTCAAAGTAAAAGTACTATCATGTTTAGGATCACAACCTATTTGTAAAACTTTTTGACCGCGTCTAGCAAATGCAATAGAAAGATTACAACTTATTGTTGATTTACCTATACCTCCTTTACCATAAATTGATAACTTCATAAATTGTAATTTGTAGTTATTTTTACAATAATCGTAATGTTCAATAAAATTTATCTAAAATATAAAAAATTTATTTTTACGAGCAATTAGGATTCCTTAATATAATGGGAGATTTTTTTAATAATTGTTCATTTTTACTTTTACTTTGCTCAATGATATTTTATTGGATTTGTGCTTTCTTTCACATATCTATTTTTTCATATATTGGAAAATGGACTATTATTGGTGCAAATTTAACAATGTTTATTTTATTAACTTATCAAGGTTTTATAAAAAATCATTTTCCATTAACTAATCAAAAATCAAATAAAAATACCAGATTAACCTTATATAAAATCATATCTAAAAAAATATAAATGATTTTAATAATAAAACTTTTTCTTTTTTCTTTCTATTAAATTCAAATAAGATTTGATTATTTGATATTTGAATTAGTATAAATTATATAAAAAAGAGTTTTAAAAAATGGTGATAAATTTTGAAAAATAAAGAATGAAAAAATTGAAAATATCTGAAAGGAATTCGACTTTATTTAAAGTCTTTCTTTGATTTGAGCTTTATGTATTGTGAAATGCTTATAAAGTTCTTTTGTTTAATCATATTATATGAAGCATTAATTTTTTTATCTTGGAGTTTAACTTCAATTCATTTAATTATTGAAAATTATTTTATAAATTTTGGTGCTTTAATTGCCCCTACAGCCCTTTTTTTAAATGCATTCGCTAGTTTTCAAATTCCAGAATCTTTAAAGGAATTTAATTCTTTAATCCCAGCTTTACAATCAAATTGGTTAATGATGCATGTCACTGTTATGCTATTTAGCTATGCAACTTTAATTTCTGGTTGCCTTTTCTCTATCGCTTTTTTAAATATTTCAGAAACTAATTCAAATATTCTAAATAAATTAGATCAATTAAGTTTTCGAACAATTGGTATTGGATTTCCTCTTTTAACAATTGGAATCCTTTCGGGGTCTGTTTGGGCTAATGAAGCATGGGGTTCTTATTGGAGTTGGGATCCTAAAGAAACGTGGTCATTAATTACTTGGATTATTTTCGCAATTTATCTACATTTACGTTTAACAAAAAATTGGAATGGAAAAAAATCTGCGATATTAGGTACATTTGGTTTTTTTATTATCTGGATTTGTTTTTTAGGTGTAAATTTTATAGGAAAAGGTTTGCATAGTTATGGCTGGTTAAAATAATGAGTATTTTAATTGAAAATATATCAAAAAAGTTTAATCAATCTATTGGATTATCTAGAATTAATTTAGAAATAAAAACAGGAGAACTTGTTGCATTATTAGGCCCTTCTGGATCTGGAAAATCAACTTTATTAAGAATATTAGCTGGTTTTGAATTGCCAGATAGTGGTCAAATTTGGTTATTTAAAACAAATGCAACTTTTTTATCTATTCAAGAACGTCAAATTGGTTTTGTTTCCCAAGATTATGCTTTATTTCCTAAAATGTCTATTTTTGAAAATATTTCTTTCGGGTTAAAAATACAAAATAAATCCATTTTTAAAGTTGATGAATTGTTACGTTTAATTCAACTCGAAAATTTAGCAAATTTTTATCCTTATCAATTATCTGGAGGTCAAAAACAACGAGTAGCTTTCGCAAGAGCTTTATCAGTAGAACCTAAAATTCTTCTTCTAGACGAACCTTTTGGTGCGTTAGATATTAAAATCCGTAAAAATTTTCGAAATTGGCTTATTCATCTACATAAAAAATTTCCAGTAACAACTATTTTTGTAACTCATAATATTCACGAAGCTATGGAAATTGCAGATAATGTTATTTTATTAAATAAAGGTTGTGTTGAACAATTTGGATGTCCACAAGAGATTTATGAATATCCGGCTACTACATCTGTAAAAAAATTTATTAAAATTTATTAAATTTTTTTATCTTATCTTTAAGAAAGTATCAATAAATTAGAATTTTATGGGATTACCATGGTATAGGGCTCATACAGTTGTTTTAAATGATCCAGGACGCTTAATTTCTGTACATTTAATGCATACTGCTCTAGTTTCTGGATGGGCTGGTTCTATGACTTTCTTTGAATTATCAATTTTTGATCCATCAGATCCCGTTTTAAATCCAATGTGGCGACAAAGTATGTTTGTTTTACCTTTTATAACTCGATTAGGTATTACTAAATCATGGGGAGGTTGGGCTATTGGATCTATTGATAATTTTAACGACAGCCCTGGAATATGGAGTTATGAGGGTGTAGCAACAGCTCATATTTTACTTTCAGGTGCTCTCTTTCTTGCATCAATCTGGCACTGGGTTTTTTGGGATTTAGAATTATTTAGAGATCCACGAACAGATTATCCTGCTTTAGATTTGCCAAAAATTTTTGGCATTCATTTATTTTTATCAGGACTTCTTTGTTTTAGTTTTGGAACTTTCCATATTACAGGTCTATTTGGTCCTGGGATTTGGGTTTCTGATCCTTATGGCTTAACTGGACATATAGAAGGAGTGACTCCGTCGTGGGGACCAGAAGGATTTGATCCATTTAATCCAGGAGGTATTGCAAGTCATCATATTGCTGCAGGAATTTTAGGAATCTGTGCTGGATTATTTCATTTATGTGTTCGTCCACCGCAACGTTTGTATGATGGATTATGTATGGGAACAATAGAAACAGTTCTTTCTAGCAGTATTGCCGCTGTTTTTTGGGCTGGTTTTGTTGTAGCGGGAACTATGTGGTATGGATCTGCAGCAACTCCACTTGAACTTTTTGGTCCGACACGTTATCAATGGGATCAAGCTTTTTTTCAACAAGAAATAGTTGAAAGAGTTCAAGAAAGTATAGCAGCAGGAAACTCTTTAGAAACAGCATGGTCACAGATTCCTGAAAAATTAGCTTTTTATGATTATGTTGGAAATAATCCAGCAAAGGGAGGTTTGTTTCGAAATGGATCAATGAATAAAGGAGATGGACTTGCGGTTGGATGGTTAGGGCATGCAATTTTCCAGGATCAAACAGGACAACAACTTTTTATTCGTCGAATGCCTACATTTTTTGAAACTTTTCCTGTTATTTTAGTAGATAAAAATGGTGTGACTCGAGCTGATATTCCATTTCGTCGAGCAGAATCTAAATATAGTATTGAACAAGTTGGAGTTTCAGTAACATTTTATGGTGGTGAATTAAATGGTTTAACTTTAACAAATCCTACAATTGTTAAAAAATATGCACGACGTGCACAATTAGGAGAAATATTTGAATTTGATCGAACAAAATTACGCGCTGACGGAGTTTTTAGAAGTAGTCCACGGGGTTGGTTTACTTTTGGGCATTTGTGTTTTGCTCTTTTATTCTTTCTTGGACACATTTGGCATGGTGTGCGCACTATTTTTCGATCAATTTTTGCAGGTATTGATACGAACATTGATGAACAAGTTGAATTTGGTTCATATTTTAAAGTTGGAGATCCTACAACTCGCCGAATTTAAATTTTATAGATTTTTCAATATATATATAAATATATGGAAGCTTTAGTATATATTTTTTTATTAATTTCAACTTTAGGTATTTTATTTTTTGCTATTTTTTTTCGTGAACCACCTAGAATCTTCAAATAATTTTGAATAAAGAAAGTAATGAATTTTCTATTATTTTTCATGTCTAAAATTACTGTATTAGGTACTTTATTAAAACCACTTAATTCAGAATCTGGAAAAGTTATTCCCGGATGGGGAACAACTTTATTAATGACTTTTTTTATTGTTCTTTTTGCTATTTTTCTTATTATTATTTTAGAAATATATAACAATAATATTTTTGTTGATGAAATTTCACTCAATTGGAAAGCTTTAATTTAAATTTTTAAAATTGCGTTGTTTATAAAAACCAAAATTTAAATTAATGTTACTATTAAAAATTCTAGTATATATTATTATTATTTTTTTTGTTTCACTTTTTTTATTTGGTTTTCTTTCAAATGATCCTGGAAGAAATCCTTTCAATTAATTTTTATAATGAATTGTAAGGGTTGCTAGCTCAACGGCTAGAGTCATCGGCTTTTAACCGATCAGTTCTGGGTTCGAATCCCAGGTATCCCACAATAATTATGGAAAAACACTCTTATAAAGGACGTTGTTTAAAAAAAAGAAAATTTCGAAGTCTTTGGATTTGTAGATTAAATGCTAGAATGCGTTTATTGGGTAAGAATTATCATTCTTTTATAAAAAAAAATAAAAATATCAATCGAAAAATTTATGCGCAACTTATTTTTTACGATTCTTTAATTTTTAAAAATGATAAAATTAAATTATAAAAATATTATATTTTTACAGTATTATGTATCTATGTCAGGAAGAATTTTTCCAAAACGTTTTAATAGTTTAACAACAAGAGGTCAACGTTATATTTCTAAGGCTATTAAAAATGCTAGAATTATAGGTTTTTTACCTTTTAGGTATGTTATTGGAAATAAGATCTTAAAAAATAAAAAAAAATATAAAGATAAAGAGAAAGATAAAAATAAATTTATAATAAAACCTAAAAGTAAATATATAATACAATATAAAGAAAGATTTGTAGAAAAATATCTAGAAATATATAAAGATATAGAAAACAATAAAATAAAGTATAAATATAAAGATATAGATAAGAATAAAAATAAAAATAAAAATAAAGATAAAAATAGAAAAAGATTTATCGATAAGAATATCGATAAAGGTATCGATAAATTTATAGATAAAAATATAGATAAGAATATCGATAAAAATATAGATAAGAATATCGATAAGAATGTAGATAAGAATAAATTTATTGATAAAAATTTTGATAAGAATATCGATAAGAATAAATTTATCGATAAAAATATAGATAAGAATTTTGGTAAAAATATAGATAAGAATATCGATAAAAATTTTGATAAAAATTTTGATAAAAATTTTGATAAAAATTTTGATAAAAATATAGATAAAAATTTTGATAAAAATTTTGATAAAAATTTTGATAAGAATAAATTTATCGATAAAAATATAGATAAAGGTATAGATAAATATACCTAATAAAGGTCAATAACTCAGCTGGTAGAGTAATTGCCTTACAAGCAATAAGTCATCGGTTCAACCCCGATTTGATCTATATGCTAAATGAAAACTTTATTGATCAAACCTTTACATTAATTGCAGAAACAATTTTAAAAATTATTCCAACATCTCGTCGTGAAAAAAAAGCTTTTTCTTATTATAGAAATGGAATGTTAGCTCAATCTTGTGGCGAATATGCTTATGCTCTTAAAAATTATTATAAAGCTTTACGTTTAGAAATTGATGCTTATGACCGAAGCTATATTTTATATAATATTGGATTAATTCATTCAAATAATGGTGAACATGGCCATTCATTAGAATATTATTATCAAGCATTAGAAAGAAATCCTTCATTACCTCAAGCTTTAAATAATATTGCTGTAATTTATCATCATCGAGGTTCTCAAGCTTTAGAAAATGGATCTATTGAAATATCAAAAATTCTTTTTGATAAAGCAGCAGACTATTGGAAAGAAGCTATACGAATTGCTCCTACAAATTATATTTCTGCTCAAAATTGGTTAATACGAACTGGAAAAAAATAAGACCTAAAATAGGTCTTATTTTTTTTTATTTATTAAAATAAAACTTATTTTTTTGTAAAAATGAATAAACAAAAATTTGAAATTTTAAGATACTATCGGATTTTTGTTTATTCATTTTTACAAAAAAAAGAAAATCTATTATTCGGTTAATTTTTTCTTTTTTTAGAAAAATATAAGTTTCCAAATCAAAGTAAAAATTTCCTATCTCTAAATTCAAAAATGCTGATTCATTAAAAATTTTTTTCTTTGATTTTTTCTTTGATTCTGATTCTGATTCTGATTCTGATTCTAATTCTAATTCTAATTTTGATTCTTCAAGAGCTAATTCTTTAAAATATTGAATTTGTTGATAACTAAAAGGAAATATATCTAATAAAAATTTATTTATTGCTTTAAAAATTGCTTCTTGAGGATGCAGACTCCCGTCTGTCCAAATTTCTAAAAAAACATATCTTTTCGATGGAATAGTATAGTTGACTTTTTCAATAGAACATTGTGAATTTTTTAAATAAATGAAATTTTCTTTAATTTTTACTACTGAATTTTCAAAAAGATTTGATGCAAAAATAATTTTTAATGTGAGTTGTCCATCTATTTCAACAGTTGCAATATATTTAAGTGGATCAATACATTGAATATCTGTAGGAAGATGAATATGCTGAGCTCGAATAATTCCCGGACCGCAAAAATTAATAAAACCTATTCGTGGTTTTGTTATAGGTTTGTATGATCTAAAGATACATTTTTCAATATTAAAAAGAAGATCAATAAGAGATTCACGAATACCGACAATTGTTGAAAATTCATGTTTAATGCCATAAATTTGAACTGCATGTAATGTACATTTTGATTGATCTGTTAATAAAATACGTCGAAGACTATTTGCAAAAGTTAAACTTTGATCTTGAAAAGGACCTATTTTAAAACAACCATATAATTGACCTGTTTTTTCAATTCTTGAAGAAATACAATAAAAATTTTTTGGTGGCATTTTTTTTATTTAAAGACGTCTTTTTCTAGGAGGTCGACAACCATTATGAGGAATTTTCGTCATTTCTCTGATTAAAATTAATTTTTTTAATTTTTGAAAATTAAGTCCTCTAAGAGTTTTTCCTCTGCCAGGTCCAATTCCACTAACGAAAATTTGAATTTTTTGACAACGTACAAAATAATCATTAGATTTTTTTTGAAAAATTTCAACAACTTTTTTAGCAGCAAAAGCTGTACCCTTTTTAGTTCCTTTAAATCCGCAAGAACCAGCCGAAACCCAAATCAAAACTTGACCTCTTTTATTGGTTAAAGTTAAAATTGTGTTATTAAAAGTAGCTTTAATATGAATAACAAGAATATTTAAATTTTTCATTAATTATTTAATATATTTTTTTTGATTTTTTCTTTTGACGTTGTTTATGCTTTGAATTTTCGCAAATAATAAAAATTTGTCCTTTTCGACGTATTTTTCGGCAACTTTGACAAATTTTTTTTATAGAAGATCGAACTTTCATAATTTTTTATTAATACGATAAAGAATTCGTCCTCGAGATAAATCATAAGGACTTAATTCGACAATAACATTATCTTCTAATAAAATTCGAATTGAATAACGACGTATTTTTCCAGATATATGAACTAACGCTTTAAATCCATTTTCAAATGTAACTCTAAACATACCATTAGATAAACATTCCTCTATAATACCAGGAAGTTGAATACCATTAACATTATTTTTTTTTTTTATTCTTTTACGAAAATTCATATTTTTGTTCGTTCTTTTATGAAAATTCATATTTTTGTTCATTTTTTTACGAACATTCATACTTTTTTTCATTTTTTTACGAACATTAGAATTTTTGATTCTTTTTTTACGAAAATTCATAATTTCAAATAATATAAAATTCTAGATAAATTAAATATTTTACGAAATAAATCCAAGAATTTCACCGCCTACATTTAAACGAAAAGCTTCCCTATCACTTAAAATACCTTTTGATGTAGATAAAAAAATAATTCCTCCAAAAATTTTAGGAATATTTGATTTTTTAACATATAATCGACAACCAGGTTTACTTAATCTTTTTAATTGTAAAATAATTGGTTTATTTTTTTTATATTTTAAAAAACATAAAATTTTTTTATTTTTAACTTGTTTAAAATCTTTTAAAAAACCATGACGGAGAAAAATTTTAACAAGACTTAAATTTATTTTAGTTGAAGAAACAAAAACTTTTTTTTTTTTTAAAAAATTCGCATTTCTAATGCGAGTTAAAAAATCTGAAATAGAATCAGTCATAAAATATTATTTTTTAAAAGGCATACCAAAAGCTTGTAATAAAATAAATCCTTCATAATTAGTCTTTGCCGTTGTTACAATTGCAATATCCATTCCTCTAATTTGTTTAACTTTATCATATTTTATTTCTGGGAACATAAGTTGTTCATCTAATCCAAAATTATAATTTCCACATCCATCAAAACTTTTAACAGATAGACCATTAAAATCTCTAATACGAGGCAATGTTAAATTAATAAGACGATCTAAAAAACCATACATAAAATTATTACGAAGAATTACAGTGACACCAATTGACATTTTTTTTCGAATATTAAAACCAGCTATTGGTCTTTTTGAATTATGTATTAAAGCTTTTTGCCCAGTTATTTGTTGAAATTCTTGTAAAGAAGATTCAAAGATTGGTGTATCTTCATCCTTAGATTTAAGCCCTCGATTTAAAACAATTTTTTCTAATTTTGGATGATAAGGTGAAATTAAAATATTTTCATTAAAATATTGTCGAAGACGTTCAGTCATAATACTTCTTGAGCTAAGGATAAAATTTTAAGATAATTTTTGTCTCGAAGTTCGCGAGCAATAGGACCAAAAATTCTAGTTCCTTTTGGAATTCCTTCTTTATTAATTAAAACAGCAGCATTTTCGTCAAATCGAATTGTTATACCATTTGAACGACGAACATCTTTTGATGTTCGAACGATAACTGCTTTAACAATATCTGATTTTTTTATAGACATATTTGGTAAAACTTCTTTTACAACTCCCAAAAAGCAATCACCCAGTCTAGCTGTTTTTTTTTTATCAAAAATACGAATACACATAATTTTTTTTGCTCCTGTATTATCAGCTATATTCAAGCAACTTTGAAGTTGTATCATAAAGATAAAATTTTTGTTTTTATTGGCATTTTATAACTTGCATTTTTTAATGCTTTCCAAGCAGTTTTTTTATTAATTCCTTTAATCTCATATAAAATTTGACCAGGTTTAACGACGGCTACCCAATATTCAGGTGTTCCTTTTCCCGAACCCATTCGGGTTTCGGAAGGTCGAAAAGTCACTGATTTATCTGGAAAAGGATGAATCCAAATTTTACCACTACGCCGCGTTTGTCGTGAAATAACACGACGCCCGGCTTCAATTTGTTTTCCAGTAAGCCAACACGGCTCTAATGCTTGTAAAGCAAAATCTCCGAAAAAAAAAATAGGAAAAATTGACCCTTTTAAACGTCCTCGATGCATTTTTCTATATTTTACTCTTTTTGGTTGAAACATTTTTTTTTTTTTCTTGAAATACCCAAACTTTTATACCTAAAACGCCATAAATTGTTTGAGCTTTTTTAAAACAATAATCAATATTTGCTTGCAGAGTTTGTAATGGTAATCGTCCTCTTCTAATCCAATGTTTTCTTGCAATTTCTGCACCATTTAAACGACCAGAAATTTGAATTTTTAATCCTTCAATTGAATTTAAATTTTTTTCTTTAAAAAATTTATTTAAAACTACTCTATATGGTGTTCGTTTTTCTAATAAATTAACTAAGAAATCTATTATTGAATTTGCAGAAATAAATTTTTCTGAAGAAGTTTTGAAAATAGATAAAATTACTTTTTTTTTGCTGGCAATAATTTTTTTAATTTCTTTTTTTAAAAAAATTAAATTTTTTCTTTTTGGACCAATAAGATTATTACGTTTTTTAGCAATAATTTTAATTTCTAAATGAGTTTCAACTTTTCTAAAAATTTCAATTCTCTCAATACCAGTATATTTATATCTTTGATAAAGTGTTTGTCTTAGTAAAGTATCTTCTAATAAATATTCTGAATAATTTTTTTTTGACGCAAACCAATGTGATAAATAGGGTCGACTAATTCCTAAACGAAAACCTATTGGATGTACTTTTTGCCCCATATTATAAAATTAACGTCGTAATTTTGCTTTTCGATCTGATCTTTTATGACTTTTATAATAACGTGTCGGTGAAAATTCACCAAGTTTATGTCCTATCATTTTTTCTGTTATGTAAATTGGAATATGTTTTTTTCCATTGTAAATAGCAATTGTATGACCAATCATAATAGGGAGAATTACAGAAGCTCTTGACCATGTTGGAATTACAATTTTTTGACCTTGTAAATTTAATTTTTTTATTTGAAGAATTAAAAACTCTGCAACAAAAAAAGATTTTTTCATTATTTTCTACGAATAATTAATGAATCACTATATTTTTTTATTCGACGTGTACATCTTCCTATTGCAGGTTTTCCCCATGGATTTACTGGGTGACTTTTTCCTATTGGAGCTTTTCCTTCTCCACCTCCATGTGGATGATCTACTGGATTTTTTGCTGAACCTCTTACTTTAGGTCGAATACCTAACCAACGAGAATTACCTGCTTTAATTTTTTTTTTTTTTTTTATATTACTTACTTGTCCAATAGTAGCCCAACAATTTTCTGAAAAAAGTCGAATTTCACCTGATGGCAGTCGTAATGTAACCCATAATTTAGATTTAGATACTAATAAAGCAGATGTACCTGCAGCTCGAGCAAATTTACTTCCTTTACCTGGAATTGGTTCAATATTATAAACATTAGTTCCTAATGGAATATTTTTTAAAGGAAGAGTATTTCCTTTTGTTAAAGGAGCCGTTGGACTAGCTATAATATAAGAACCTATTTTTAATCCATAAGTATGTAAATGATATTTTTTTAAACCATTTTGATATAATACTTCGGAAATATATCCTGAACGATTTGGTTCATAACTAATTTTTTTAATTTTTCCTAAAACATTTATTTGAATTGTTTTAAAATCAATATATTTTTTCATTTGTTTTTAAACAATTTGAATTTTATCTGAAAAATGAAGAATTGCTCGTTTTTTTAATTTAAGTTGATTTTTAATTAAATAAGTATTTATTGATTTTATTTTAATATTATAGTTTTTTTCAAAAATTTTCTTTATTTGTTTTTTTGTTAATTTTGGATTAATCTCAAAAATATATTGTTTTTTATTAATTAATTTTACTGTTTTTTCTGTTAAAATAAGTTGTTTCAAATATTTAAATAGCATAAATCTATTGTCATCACTTTTTATTATTATTTATAGTATATTTTAAATACAGTTTCTGCATATAGTAGGATTTGAACCCACGTTGTCCTAAAATAGGTAATGGATTATGAGTCCATTGCTTTCGACCACTCAGCCATATATGCTTAAACTTTTTAGTTTTTAAACTAAAAAGTTTTAAAAATTTAATTTAAATAATTGAACTTTCTCAAATTGTTTTTTCTTAATTACAAGAAAAACTTGAGTCAAAAGAACACTTAAAGCAAAAATAATGTAACTTAAAATACGTTGAGGATTTTGTAAAACAATATCACCTTCTTGTTGTCCAAAACCACCAATATTAGGATTATTTGTTAAAGGTTGATCTTGATTAACAAAATCGCTAATATTTACAATAATTTCTGGACCTAAAGGTATTTTTTCAACTATCTGATCTCCATTATTAGTTTCAATTGTTATTTTTGAATTTTCTATTTGAATTATTTTACCAGAAACAGAAGAAGTATATACTGTATTATTACTTTTTGAACCATCAGCATAAACTTGACCTCTTCCTCTATTGCCCCCTAGATAAATAGGATACTTTAAATAAAAGATTTTTTTGTCTTTTTTAGGATTTGGCGAAAGAATTGGGAAAACCATTTCATTATATTTATTTCCAGAAACTGGTCCTACTACTAAAATATTTTCTTTTTTTTCTCTATAAGGTTGAAAACTTAATCCATTTACTTTTTTTTTTAATTCTGGTGAAATACGATTTTTCGGTGCTAGTTTAAACCCTTCTGGTAAAATTAAAACAGCTCCAACATTTAATGGACCTTTTTTACCATGACCTAAAACTTGCTTAAGTTGTTGGTCATAAGGAATTTTTACAATTACTTCAAATACTGTATTAGGAAAAATAGATTGAGGTAATTTAAGTTCAACTTGTTTTTGGCCTAAATGACAATTTGCACATACAATTCTACCATTAACTTCTTTTGGATTTTCAAAATTTTGTTGTGCAAATATAGGATAAGCAAAAGTAGGTTGACATAAGCATAGGCATAAAAGAAAACTAATATTTAAAATTATAAAATTCGAATTAATTTTAAATACAGATTTTTTTAAAATTATAAAATTCCAACTAATATCAAATACAAATTTTTTTAAAATTATAAAATTCCAACTAATATCAAAGTTTATTTTCATATATTTTTCTATTATAAGATAATTATGTTAAAAAATTTTCTTCTCATATTATATATTCTTTTATATTGATCAATATAAAAGAATATATAAACTATTGAAATTGCAGGAAAAAATAAGCAAACTAATGGTACAAAAATTTCAGGTAAATATGAAGCAGTCATTATTTTTATTTATTAATTTTTCTAGAAATTTTATTATATTAATTATAATAAAATTTACTTTAAAATACAAAACGGCGGGTGTAACTAAGTGGTAAAGTAATGGTTTGTGGCATCATCTAACGCGGGTTCAATTCCCGTCATCCGCCTTTGGGGTATGTAGCTTAGTGGATTAGAGTCTATGGCTACGAACCATAAGGTCGGGGGTTCGAGTCCCTCCATACTCAACAAAATACTCAATAAATAAAAACTATGGTTGAACCACTATTATCTGGTATTGTCCTCGGTCTTGTTGTTATTACTATTATAGGTTTATTTGTTACTGCATATCTTCAGTATAAACGAGCCGATCGTTTATTATAATAATACCGGGTTGTTGAAAAAATCGAAATTATATATTCAATTTAAAGATATGGGACCGCAAACAGAAACAAAAGCAGGTGCAGGATTTACAGCTGGAGTTAAAGAATATCGTTTAACATATTATACACCAGATTATCAAATAGCAGATACAGATATTCTTGCAGCTTTCCGTGTAACACCACAAGAAGGTGTGCCTCCAGAAGAAGCTGGTGCTGCAGTAGCTGCAGAATCTTCAACAGGAACATGGACAACTGTATGGACGGATGGACTTACAAGTTTAGACAAATATAAAGGGCGTTGTTATGATATTGAAGCAATTCCAGGAGAAGAAAGTCAATTTATAGCGTATGTTGCATATCCTCTAGATTTATTCGAAGAAGGTTCGGTAACAAATTTATTCACTTCAATTGTTGGAAATGTTTTCGGATTTAAAGCTTTAAGAGCATTGCGTCTTGAAGATTTACGTATTCCTCCAGCATATGTAAAAACTTTTCAAGGACCTCCTCATGGTATTCAGGTTGAACGTGATAAATTAAATAAATATGGACGTCCTCTTTTAGGTTGCACAATTAAACCAAAATTAGGACTTTCTGCTAAAAATTATGGACGAGCTGTTTACGAATGTTTACGTGGTGGACTTGATTTTACAAAAGACGATGAAAATGTAAATTCACAACCATTTATGCGTTGGCGTGATCGTTTTCTTTTTGTTGCTGAAGCACTTTATAAATCACAAGCTGAAACAGGGGAAATAAAAGGACATTATTTAAATGCAACAGCTGGACATTGTGATGAAATGATTAAACGCGCAGAATGTGCAAAAGAATTGGGTGTTCCAATTGTTATGCATGATTATTTAACAGGAGGTTTTACAGCAAATACTACTCTAGCACATTATTGTAGAGATCATAGTTTATTACTCCATATTCACCGTGCAATGCATGCAGTTATTGATCGTCAAAAAATTCATGGAATGCATTTTAGAGTTTTAGCAAAAGCTTTACGTCTTTCAGGAGGTGATCATTTACATTCAGGTACTGTTGTAGGAAAACTTGAAGGTGAACGTGAAGTAACTTTAGGTTTTGTTGATTTAATGCGTGATAATTATTCAGAAAAAGATCGTAATCGCGGAATCTATTTTACTCAAGATTGGGTATCTTTACCTGGTGTTATTCCTGTAGCTTCTGGCGGTATTCATGTTTGGCATATGCCAGCTCTAGTTGAAATTTTTGGAGATGATGCATGTTTACAATTTGGAGGTGGTACATTAGGTCACCCTTGGGGTAATGCTCCAGGTGCGGCTGCTAATCGTATTGCTTGTGAGGCTTGTGTTCAAGCACGTAACGAAGGCCGTTCTCTTGCTTCGGAAGGAAATACAGTAATTCGTGATGCAGCAAAATGGAGTCCTGAGCTTGCTGCTGCTTGTGTTGTTTGGAAAGAAATTAAGTTTGAATTTGACACTATTGATACTTTATAATATAATATAATTACCTTGGATAACTCCAAGGTATTTCTTTTATGCCAACAATTCAACAACTGGTTCGATCTACTCGTAAAAAAGTAGTAAAAAAAAAAAAGTCAGCAGCTTTAAAGTCTTGCCCACAGCGTCGGGGAATTTGTATTCGTGTTTTTACAACAACACCAAAAAAACCAAATTCAGCAATCAGAAAAGTTGCTCGTGTACGTTTATCTTCTAAATTTGAGATAACTGCTTCAATACCTGGTATCGGACATAATTTACAAAATTATGCTATAGTTTTAATACGTGGAGGAAGAGTTAAAGATTTACCAGGAATTCGTTATCGAATTATTCGTGGAACTTTAGATACCGTAGGAGTTCAAAATCGTAAACAAAGTCGTTCTAAATATGGTGTAAAAAAAATAAAAAATAAAAAATAAAAAATATATGATATATGATATTTATTTAATTAAAAAGATTAATCAAAAATTGATAAAAAATGGAAAAAAAAAATTAGCGTATCGAATTTTTATAAAAAGTTTAAATTTTATAAAAACTAAAAAAAAAAAAAATCCCCTTATAATTTTAAAAAAAGCAATAAAAAATACGACTTCGTCAATTAAAATACAAACTCGTCGAATTCGAAAATCTACTTATTTTATTCCAATAGAAATTTCAAAAGATCGTGCTATTTCACAAGCAATTCGTTGGATAATTACTAGTGCTAAGAAAAAAAGTTCTAGAAATACTTTTTATCAAAATTTAGCTAATGAATTTATAAATGCTTCTAAAAAAACAGGAAATGCTTTTTATCGAAAACAAGAAACAAAAAAAATAGCTGCAGCAAATACTCGTAAAAATAGAAGAAAAAACAAAAATAATAAAAAAAGTAGAAAAAACAAAAATAATAAAAAAACATAATATGTCTATTTTATCGTGGATGAAATTCTCTCTAGACAAGGATGATTTATGGACTTGTTGCCATCAATGTGGAGCTGTTCTTTATCGTAAACATTTAAAAGATAATTATTACGTTTGTATTAATTGTAATTTTAATGTATATATGACAGGTAGACAAAGACTAGAAAGTTTAATTGATGTTGGAACTTGGCAGCCTTTTGATGAGATGTTATCTCCAATAGACCCATTGAATTTTAATGATCAAAAATCTTATATTAAGAGATTGCATGAAGCTCAAATACATACTGGTTTACAAGATTCGGTTATAACTGGAACAGGTCTTTTAAGTGAAATTCCAGTTGCTATAGGAATTATGGATTTTAATTTTATGGGAGGGAGCATGGGTTCTGTTGTTGGTGAAAAAATTACTCGTTTAATTGAATATGCAATAGATAACGGTTTGATTCTAATTTTAGTTTGCGCTTCAGGCGGAGCTAGAATGCATGAAGGATCTTTAAGTCTTATGCAAATGGCTAAAATTTCTGCAGCACTAAATATTTATCAAAATCAATCAAATTTATTATACATTACAATATTGACATCACCAACTACTGGTGGTGTTTTAGCTAGCTTTGCGATGCTTGGCGATTTAATTTTTTCAGAACCAAATGCATTAATCGGATTTGCTGGTCGTCGAGTAATTCAACAAACTTTACAAGAAGAATTACCAGATAATTTTCAAACTGCTGAATATCTTTTAGAACATGGTTTATTAGATTTAATTATTCCTCGTGAGTTTTTAAAAGCAGCCCTTTATGAAATTTTGCATATTTATAAAAAAATTCCCTTCAGAAGAACAGGTTATTTTAACCATTATATAAATTCTAATAATATTTTAATAGAGGAAACTTGGCGTCGTACAAATATAAGAATAAAACAAAGTTTTTTTAAATAAGTTTTTAATTAAGTTTTTAATTAAGTTAAAAACTTCGCCCTTGTCGTCTAGAGGCCAAGGACTTCTCCCTTTCACGGAGGAAACGGGGATTCAAATTCCCCCGGGGGTATTTAAATATGCTCTTGATGGGACTTGAACCCATACGTCAAAAGACATTAGTTCCTAAAACTAATACGTATACCAAATTTCGTCACAAGAGCATTTATATTTTGCTAAGAACCAGATTTGAACTGATGGCCAATGGTTTTTCAGACCATTACTCTACCTACTGAGCTATCCTAGCGTTAGTTTGCCTTGAAGAGGAGTTGAACCTCTAAACTTTTTATTAAGTTACTAATTTTGAATTAATTATGTTTACCATTTCACCATCAAGGCATAATACTGAGATAGAAGGATTCGAACCTCCGAATAGCAGGACCAAAACCCACAGCCTTACCACTTGGCGATATCCCAAATCTTTCAATATATTTTATCAAATTCGGTCTCGGTTAATAGAAAAAATCCATTCTTGTATTATTGAATTTTTCCAATAAATATTATATAACCATTTTGAACTTTTTTTTTTGTGACGTTTTTTTAACCAATTCCATATTAACATAAATAAAATATCACTAGGGAATGAACGATTGTAAAATCTTTGCCAATTTAAAATTTTTAGAGTAAACCTATGGATGACCTTATCTATTTGTTGATTTTTATGATTTTTATTTAAAACTTTTTGACATTCTTTTTTAAAGTTTTTAAAATTTTCTAAACTAATTTTTGGATTATTTCTAAACAATAACCATCTAGATAAGTCCTTTGTATTATCTAAATAATAAAATTTTTTAAATTTTATTTGACAACCTTGTATTTGAATAAATTGTTCAAAATCTTTAATTTTTCTAGAAGAAAAAATGATAAATCTATTATACTTAACAATAGATTTATCAAAATTTAATATTGTCCAAGTTTTAAAAATTGTTTTTAAAGATAATCGACTTTTTGAAAAATATTTCCAATTTTCAACTTTTAAAAAAAATTTTTTTTCAATTAATAAATTTGAAAGAATCCAATATTTATTTTTGATGTTAAAAAAATTTTTTACTCGAACTATATATTGAGGTTTTTGAAAGATCGAATATAAAATTTTTATATTTTCAGGTCGTAACATTTGATTTTTTTTTTTTTTTAGTATAGGAAAAATGGAAAAAACCCAAAGTTTGTAATAAATTTTTAATTTAAAAAAAAAACGATATTTCTTTGAAGATAATAGAATAAAATTTATTTTAAATTTATGTATAATAAATAATTGAATAAAACTTGTTCGTCGTAATAAACGTTGAAAATTTCGGCAAAAACGTTTATCTTTAGTATATTGGATTTTTTTTTGAAAATACAATAATTTATAATACGATAATTTCCAAGGTCTTTTCATATATTAAAATAATAGTATTTTAAAGTTTAAAATTTAATTTTCTTAATAGTTTGAATGTTTTTAAAATATGTTTGCACTTTTTATTTAAGTTTTATTTTTGGAAGTTTATTTGGAACATTTTTAATATTTTTTCGAAAAAATATTATTTGGGATGGTATCATTTTATTTTTATTAATTTTAAATTTTGAATATTTAAATTTTTTAATTTACCGTAAAAAAAAATATATAAAAATCTTTAAAAATATACAAATTGGACTTTTGATTGGTTTTTTTATTGATGCTTTTAAAGTTGGAAGTTAAATTTTATAAAAAGAAATAAAAAAATTTTAATCAAATTTAATAACCAAGTCCCAGACTACGAGTTGTTTCAGAACCTAAGTAAACTCGAACACTTAAAAAATCTGTTGGACAAGCAATTTCACATCTTTTACAACCAACACAATCTTCTGTTCGAGGGGAGGATGCAATTTGGCCTGCTTTACAACCATTCCATGTTACCATTTCTAAAACATCTGTAGGACAAACACGAACACATTGTGTACAACCAATACAAGTATCATATATTTTTACAGTATGCGACATTCGATTTAAAATGAACAAAGTTTAAAAGATTAATTATTCAAATCTTTTAATCCAATGGACGTAAAGAAATTGCAAGTTCGAAATCTCGACTAATACCTTTTTCAAATCCTGCAGCGGAAGCACGAGCACGACCAGCATGCCATAAATGTCCAACAAAAAATAAAAAACCAAGACAAAAATGCGATGTAGCTAACCAAGTTCGTGGATTAACAAAATTAACTGAATTAATTTCTGTAGCTACACCACCAACTGAATTTAAACTTCCTAATGGAGCATGAGTCATATATTCAGCAGCACGGCGTTCTTGCCAAGGTTGAATATCATATTTAAGTTTCTTCAAATCTAATCCATTTGAACCTCTTAATGGTTCTAACCAAGGTCCTCTAAAATCCCAAAAACGCATTGTTTCACCTCCAAAAATAATTTCTCCAGAAGGTGAACGCATTAAATATTTTCCTAGTCCAGTAGGACCTTGAGCAGACACTACATTTGCGCCTAAACGTTGATCTCTAACAAGAAAAGTCATTGCTTGAGCTTGCGAAGCTTCTGGTCCTGTTGGTCCATAAAATTCACTCGGATAAGCTGTATTGTTAAACCAAGCCATACAACAAGCAATAAAACCCATAATTGAAATTGCTGCTAAACTATAAGAAAGATAAGCTTCTCCAGACCAAACAAAAGTACGACGAACCCATCTCCAAGGTTTTGTAAGAATATGCCAAATTCCTCCAAAAATTTCTAAAGTACCGATCCAAATATGTCCACCAATAATATCTTCCATATTATCAACACTAACAATCCATCCATCACCACCAAAAGGTGATCTGAAAAGATAGCCAAAAATAACTTGAGGATTAATAGTTGGATTTGTAATAATTCGAATATCCCCTCCGCCAGGTGCCCATGTATCATAAAGACCACCAAGAAATGATGCTTTTAATACAAGAAGCCAAGAACCTAAACCTAAAATAATTAAATGAATACCTAAAATGCTTGTCATTTTATTTTTATCTTTCCAAATGTAACCAAAATAAGGGAAAGCTTCTTCTAAAGTCTCAGGTCCAACTAAAGAATGATAGAAACCTCCAAATCCTAAAACAGCAGAAGAAATTAAATGTAAAACTCCAGAAACAAAATAAGGAAAAGTATCGAAAACATCTCCTCCTGGGCCTACACCATAACCTAAAGTGGCTAAATGAGGTAAAAGAATAAAACCTTGTTCATACATAGGTTTTTCAGGAATAAAATGTGAAACTTCAAAAAGATTCATTGCTCCAGCCCAAAAAACAATTAAACCAGCATGGGCAACATGAGCTCCAAGTAATTTTCCAGATAAATTAATCAAACGTGCATTACCTGCCCACCAAGCAAAACCAGTTGATTCTTGATCTTGTAATATGATTTTGGGAGTAGGAGTAGGAGTAGAAGTAGGAGTAGAATTATAAAGCGTTTCCACGTGGTAATACCTCTTCAGGAAAAACAAATTTTTCATGAGGCTGATCTTGAGCAGCCATCCACGCTCTAATACCTTCATTTAAAAGAACATTTTTTGTATAAAAAGTCTCAAATTCTGGATCTTCTGCTGCACGAATTTCTTGACTTACAAAGTCATAAGCACGTAAATTTAAAGCTAAACCTACAACTCCTACTGCACTCATCCATAAGCCTGTTACAGGAACAAAAAGCATAAAAAAATGTAGCCATCTTTTATTAGAAAATGCAACACCAAAAATTTGTGACCAAAAACGATTCGCTGTTACCATCGAATAAGTTTCTTCCGCTTGTGTTGGATTAAAGGCACGAAATGTATTTGCACCATCTCCATCTTCAAATAATGTATTTTCTACAGTTGCTCCATGAATTGCACATAATAAAGCAGCCCCTAAAACACCAGCAACACCCATCATATGAAATGGATTTAAAGTCCAATTATGAAATCCCTGGAAAAATAAAATAAAACGGAAAATAGCGGCAACACCAAAACTCGGAGCAAAAAACCATCCTGATTGTCCAAGTGGATAAATTAAAAATACACTTATAAAAACAGCAATAGGAGCTGAAAATGCAATTGCATTATATGGTCGAATTTTTAAACTTCCTGCAATTTCAAATTGACGAAGCATAAAACTAATTAATGATGCTGCTCCATGAAATGCTATAAAAGTCCATAAACCTCCTAATTGATACCAACGAGTGAAATCTCCCTGAGCTTCTGAACCCCATAAAAATAACAAAGAATGGCCAAGACTATTTGCTGGAGTTGAAACTGCTGCTGTTAAAAAATTACATCCTTCTAAATATGATGTTGCTAATCCATGAGAATACCATGAACTTACAAAAGTTGTTCCTGTTAACCAACCACCTAAAGCTAAATAAGCTGTTGGAAATAACAAAATACCTGACCAGCCTACAAAGACAAAACGATCGCGGCGAACCCAATCGTCTATAAAATCAAACCATGTTTTTTTTTTTATAAGTATAGAGTCTTTTATAACTAGAGTCATATGAATTGCGAAATCGAGTTATAAAAAATATTTAAAACTCAAATTAGTATTATATTAGATAAAATCTGAATTTTTATTTAATTTTTCAGTAATACTTAAAATTTCAGAAAAAGAAATTTTCTTTTTTAATTTAAAAAAAAAATTATAAATAATTTGATATTGTAATATTTGAGGAAAGAAAAAAAAATTCGAGTAAGAAATTTTATTAATTATTAACTGAAAATATCTATTTTCAAAATAATTAATACTTTGAATTTGTTGAATTTTTTTAATAATATTGATATTGAAAAAAAACTGAAAATATGGGAGTAATTGAGATCTTAAACGATTTCTTCTAAAATAACTATTCCAATTAGTAAAGTCCGGGAAAATAGGAAATTTCCAAAATTCACACATTTTTAAAAATTCAAATCTTGTAAATTTTAAACAAGGCCTAATAAGATAACTATAACTTTTTTCATTTTTAATATATAACTTATAGTAAAAATGTCGTGAATTAAAAAAATTTTTCTGAACAATCATAAGTTAAAAGAATTTGAGAACTTCGTAAAATTTTAAATTTACCAGAACCACGAAATAAATGAAGAAAAAATGTTTCAATATTGTCATTTTTTGTATGAGCTGTTTGAATTAATCGAGAACATGAAAAATTGGCAATTCGCTGAAAAAATAAATAACGAAGTTTTTTTGCCTTTTGTTCAGAAAAATTTTTAGAAAGAAAAAAAGTATAAAAAAATCTTCGATTAAATAAAAAACTTATTTCAAAAGAATAACGTAATAAATAAAAATCTTCTATTTTCCAAAAATGATTGCACCAAAGAAGAGAAGTAAAATTAAAAAAGAATAAATTTGTTGAATCTTGTCCACCAGAAAAGGCATTTACTTGATTCGCTTTATGCGAACCAAGCTTTTCTAAATAACAAAAGAATTGAGAATTCCTACAAGAAAAACAGAAAATAACCATAAACTAATCAATATGAAAAAATTTTTTTTATTTTTTTTCCATGATAAAAAACCAGAATTAACAAAAGATACTGGTATTCCAATAATTAATAAAACAGAAAATAAAAAAAATGAAGCAATCGATAATTTAAAAAATAAATTCATAAAATTAACCAAATTTACTCGAAGTTGAAGCTATAATAAAAGCAGCATATGTAAGAATATAACCTACCGAAAAATGAACAAGACCAACTAAACGCGCTTGGACAATTGATAGAGCAACAGGTTTATCACGCCAACTGATAAAATTCGCTAATGGCGTACGTTCATGTGCCCAAGTTAATGTTTCAATTAATTCTTGCCAATATCCACGCCAAGATATAAGGAACATAAATCCTGTAGCGTAAACAAGATGACCAAATAAAAACATCCAAGCCCAAACTGATAAACTATTCATACCAAAAGGATCATAACCTTTAATTAATTGAGATGAATTCAACCATAAATAATCTCGTAACCAACCCATTATATAAGTAGAAGATTCATTAAATTGACTAACATTTCCTTGCCAAATTGAAAGATGTTTCCAATGCCAATAAAAAGTTACCCATCCAATTGTATTTAACATCCAAAAAACTGATAAATAAAAAGCATCCCATGCTGATATATCACACGTACCTCCGCGACCTGGACCATCACACGGAAAACTATAGCCAAATTCTTTTTTATCCGGCATAAGTCTTGAGCTTCTAGCGTCTAAAGCTCCTTTTAGTAAAATCAAAGTTGTTACATGTAAGCCTAGTGCAATTGCATGATGGACTAAAAAATCTCCAGGACCTATTATTAAAAATAATGAATTTTTTTGATTATTTATAGCTTTTAACCATTCTGGTAGCCAAATTGATTGACTTGCAATATATGCTGGGTTTTGATTATTTGATAAAAATGTGTCAAAACCATAAATACTTTGGCCATGAGCTCCTTGAATCCATTGTGCAAAAAGAGGTTCAATTAAAATTTGTTTTTCAGGTGTACCAAAAGCAAGCATAACATCATTATGTATATAAAGACCTAACGTATGAAATCCTAAAAATAAACTTACCCAACTTAAATGTGAAATAATTACTTCTTTATGACTCAAAACACGAGCAAGTACATTTCTTCTATTCATAAATGGATCATAATCCCTTATAAAAAAAATTGCTCCATGTGCAAAAGCTCCACACATCATAAATCCAGCAATATATTGATGATGAGTATATAAAGCTGCTTGAGTTGTAAAATCTTGACTTAAAAAAACATAAGGTGGTAAGGAGTACATATGTTGAGCTACTAACGAACAGATTGTTCCCAATGAAGCTAATGCTAACCCTAATTGAAAATGAAGAGAATTATTTACTGTGTTAAATAATTTATTATGACCTCTTCCTCGAAGTCGATTTGGTAAGCTATGTATTTCTAAAATTCTTTTCATAGAATGACCAATTCCAAAATTTGTACGATACATATGGCCAGCAATTATAAAAATAACTGCAATAGCTAAATGATGATGTGCTATATCTGTTAACCAGAGACTTTGAGTTTGGGGATGAAATCCACCTAAAAAAGTTAAAATAGCACTACCCGAACCATTTGCTGTACCAAAAATATGATTAGATGTATCAGGATTTTGAAAATAAACCCCCCAATTTCCTGAGAAAAAAGGTGTTAATCCCTGAGGATGAGGTAAAGATGTTAGAAAATTCGACCATCTAACAGTAATTCCACGTGATTGTGGAATAGCAACATGAATTAAATGTCCAGTCCATGCGAGTGAACTAAAACCAAAAAGACCGGCTAAATGATGGTTTAATCGAGATTCTGCATTTTTAAACCATGATAAAGTTGGTTTAAATTTTGGTTGTAAGTGAAGCCAACCAACAAATAAAAATAAACCAGATAGCATTAAAAGAAAAATAGATCCTTGGTAAAGATCTTGATTAGATGTACATCCAATAGTATACCACCATTGATATACTCCTGAGGTTGCAATATTTACAGGTCCACCTGAATCATTTTTTGTAAATGCTTCAATAGCAGGTTGACCAAAATGAGGATCCCAAATACTATGAGCAATTGGACGAACATGTAAAGGATCAACTATCCATTGTTCAAAATTACCTTGCCAAGCAACATGGAATAAATTTCCAGAGGTCCATAAAAAAATAACTGATAATTGACCAAAATGAGAAGCAAAAATTTTCTGATAAAGAATTTCTTCTGTTATATTATCATGATTTTCAAAATCATGAGCTGTTGCAATTCCATACCAAAGACGTCTTGTCGTTGGATCTTGAGCAATATTTTTGTTAAATTTTGGAAATTTTGTAACCATAACTTTTTAATTGAAATAAATTGTATATTTTAGAAGATAAAAAATTTATTAGTGCATAAGGGTTTATAAAAGTTATAATTTAAGTATCTAAAGAGATTGTAGTTCAATTGGTTCAGAGCACCGCCCTGTCAAGGCGGAAGTTGCGGGTTCAAGTCCCGTCAGTCTCGGAGGTGACATAGCCAAGTAGTAAGGCATAAGATTGCAAATCTTTGATCCTCAGTTCAAATCTGAGTGTCATCTTTAAATTAAAATTATTATATTTTATAAGGGCTCATCGTCTAATGGATAAGACATCAACCTTCTAAGTTGTAAATGTAGGTTCAATTCCTACTGGGCTCACTTTAATTAAATATGTCTAAAAAAGCTTTAATCGCACGTGAATGTAAACGTCAATTTCTTATAGCTAAATATAAAAAAAAACGCTATGAATTAAAAAAACAAATAATAAAATCTTCGATTCAAGAAGAATTTACTTTTAAACAAAAACTTCAAAAACTTCCAAGAGATAGTTCATATATACGAGCTCATAATCGATGTTCATTATCAGGGCGACCAAAAGGTTTTTTTCGTAATTTTAAACTTTCTCGTCATTTTTTAAGAGAAATGGCTTTAAATGGACTATTACCTGGAGTAAAAAAAGCATCTTGGTAAATTTAAGTTTAATTGTGTTTTAATCATTCTAAAAATATGACAAAAATTTATAACTGGTTTGAATCTCGACTTGAAATTCAAATGATTGCTGATGATATAACAAGTAAATATGTACCACCACATGTAAATATTTTTTATTGTTTTGGTGGTATTACTTTTACATTATTTTTAGTTCAAGTAGCAACCGGTTTTGCAATGACATTTTATTATCGCCCTACAATTGCTGAAGCTTTTTCTTCTATAGAATATTTAATGACTCAGGTGAATTTTGGTTGGCTTATTCGTTCAATTCATCGCTGGTCAGCTAGTATGATGGTTTTAATGATGATTCTTCATGTTTTTCGTGTTTATTTAACAGGAGGATTTAAAGAACCACGTGAATTAACTTGGGTTACTGGTATATTAATGGCTGTTTGTACTGTTTCTTTTGGTGTAACAGGTTATTCTTTACCTTGGGACCAAGTTGGTTATTGGGCTGTAAAAATAGTTACAGGTGTTCCAGATGCAATCCCATTTATTGGTAATTTTGTTGTTACTCTTTTAAGAGGTGGGGTTGGTGTAGGCCAAGGAACATTAACACGTTTTTACAGTTTACATACTTTTTTGTTACCTTTATTTACTGCAGTTTTTATGCTAATGCATTTTTTAATGATTAGAAAGCAAGGAATTTCTGGACCTCTTTAAATTATGGCTGTTATAAAAAAACCCGATTTATCGGATCCATTTTTACGTTCAAAATTAGCTAAAGGAATGGGTCATCATTATTATGGTGAACCTGCTTGGCCAAATGAACTTCTTTATATTTTTCCAATTTGCATTGTTGGAACTTTTGCTTGTATTATTGGTTTAGCTATTTTAGATTTAGCAGTTATCGGTGAACCTGCAAATCCTTTTGCTACTCCTTTAGAAATTCTACCAGAATGGTATTTTTATCCAGTTTTTCAAATTCTTCGAACAGTTCCAAATAAATTATTAGGTGTTGTGTTAATGACATCTATTCCTATTGGACTTTTAACTGTTCCTTTTATTGAAAATATTAATAAATTTCAAAATCCATTTCGTCGACCTGTTGCAACTACTATATTTTTTATTGGAACAGTTGTTTCAATTTGGCTAGGTGTTGGTGCAACTTTACCTATTGATATTTCATTAACACTCGGTTTATATTAAAACCGAGTGCTAATTTTTGGAAAATTTATAATGATGATCCTAAACCAACATATGAACCATAGAAAAATATACTTAATAATGTAATAGCTGCAATACCTATTACTGCTCCAATTAACCAAAGTGGAAGGCGACCTGTTGTTCTATTCATAATTAATTAAAAATATAACTTGCAAATAAAACAGCTAATACAAAAATGAATAAAAATCCCCAATATAAACTTGTTCTATTTAATTCAACACTTTGTCTATTTGGATTGGACATAAATACATTTTTCTTAGTTCTATTTAATTCAACACTTTTCTTAGTTCTATTTAATTTAACACTTTGTCTATTTGGATTGGACATAAATACATTTTTCTTAGTTCTATTTAATTTCTAAAAAAATTATTTTTAACGAACAATAAATTGCATTGCTGTAATTGCTCCTAAAAAGAAAATTGTTGGAATTGCCAAACCATGGACTGCCAACCAACGAACAGTGAAAATAGGATAATCTTTTGATTCATTAATATTCATATTTATAATAAAGATTCTAATTGTTCAAGCGTATTTACTCGATCTGTAATTAAAGGAGATGATTGTCTTTTTTCTGTAAAATATTCATTAGGACGTGGACTTCCAAAAATATCATAAGCAAGCCCTGTGCTTATAAATAACCAACCTGCTATAAAAAGTGAAGGAATTGTAATACTATGTATTACCCAATAACGAATACTTGTTAAAATATCAGAAAATGGACGTTCTTTTGTAGTACCTGACATATTTTAAATGTACATTGTAATGTAAAATAGATAAAAAAAGTTTTTTTAGTTTTTAAAAATCGACCTGACAAAAATCGACATTTAAAAATTGGCCTTTTATTTTTGATATTGACGGATATAATCAATTAATCCATAATTTTTTGCTTCTTCAGCAGACATATATTCATCTCGATCCATATCTTTTGAAATACGATTTAAATTCTGACCCGTTTTTTTAGAATAAATTTGAGCAACATTTTTTCGGATTCTAAGAATTTCATATGATTCTGATAAGATTTGAGTCGCTTGACCATCACTACCACCTTCGGGTTGATGAATCATTATTCTAGAATTTCTAAAAGCTAAACGATTATCGGGCTCTCCACCTGCAAGAATAAAAGAAGCCATAGAAGATGCAATTCCAACACAAGTCGTGATTATTTTTGGTTGAATATAATTCATAATATCATAAACACCAATGCCACAAGTTACAGAACCTCCGGTAGAATTTATATAAACAAAGATATCTTTTGATCTATTTTCTCCATTTAAATATACCATAATTCCTATTAATTGATTTGAAAGTTCATCATTAATTGGTTGACAAATAAAAAGTATACGTTCTCTATATAAACGGTTATAAATATCTACCCATTGAGCACTCGGATCTCCAGGAAATTTATAAGGAATTTTTGGGAGACCTAATGGCATTAAATAAAATTAAAAAGTTTTAAATTTTATTATAGAATTTATGGAGAAAAGGAGATTTGAACTCCTAACATCTGCTGTGCAAAAGCAGCGCTCTACCGTTAAGCTATATCCCCTCAAAAAATTAAATCAATTAATTTTTTGAATTATATGGACTATATTGGATTTGAATCAATGACTTCTGTCTTATCAGGACAGCGCTCTAACCAACTGAGCTAATAGTCCGTTGGTTATAAATATAATTTAATTATCTAAAATTATAAGCTTTAATTAACAAAATAAAAATATGCATTAACTAATAATGCATATTTTTACAAATTTTTAATTACTATTACTGACCGAAAAATTGTTTTGAATAATTTTTTAAGCAATACTCTAATGATTCAATTGCAGTATCGTCAAGAATTTTTTGTTCTTCAACTATTTCATAATACTTTGTACTAACTAAAAAACGATATAACCCTACAAAATACGAACCTATATGTTGCAGTGAAATATTCTCAATATAATTGTTTGTTCCTGCATAAATTGTTGCTACTTGTTCAACTAAAGATAGTGGAGAAGCTTGTGACTGTTTAAGCAGTTCGCGTAATTTTCTCCCTCGAATTAATTGTTTTTGTGTTGTTCGATCTAAATCAGAAGAAAATTGAGAAAAAGCTTCTAGTTCAGTAAATTGAGCAAGTTCTAGTTTAAGTTGTCCAGCAACTGCCTTCATTGCTTTTGTTTGAGCCGCTGAACCTATACGTGAAACCGAAATTCCAATATTTATTGCAGGGCGAATTCCACTATTAAAAATATCTGCTGATAAAAAAATTTGTCCATCTGTAATTGAAATAACATTAGTTGGAATATAAGCCGAAACATCTCCTTCTTGAGTTTCAACGATAGGTAAAGCAGTCATACTTCCACCACCTAGTTTTTTACTTAATTTTGCAGCTCGTTCAAGTAAACGTGAATGTAAATAAAAAATATCACCAGGATAAGCTTCACGACCGGGTGGTCTTCGCAAAAGTAAAGACATTTCACGATAAGCTTGAGCTTGTTTTGAAAGATCGTCATAAATAACTAAAGTATGATTTCCTCTATACATAAAATATTCTGCGAGAGTTGCTCCAGTATAAGGCGCTAAATATTGCATTGTAGCTGGATCATCTGCATTTGCTGCAACAATAATCGTATAGCTTAACGCTCCTTGTCTTTTTAAAGAAGAAACAACTTGAGAAATAGAAGACGCTTTTTGACCAATAGCCACATAAATACAATAAACATCTTTTTTCTTTTGATTTATAATTGTATCAATGGCAATTGTTGTTTTTCCTGTTTGACGATCTCCAATAATTAATTCTCGTTGTCCTTTTCCAATAGGAATCATAGAATCGATAGCAAGAATTCCAGTTTGTAATGGCTCACAAACCGATTCTCGTGCAATAATACCCGGAGCTGGAGATTCAAGAAGACGTGTTTTTCGGAAAATAATTTTGCCTTGTCCGTCTATAGGACGAGCTAAAGCATCAACAATACGACCCAAATAATTGTCACCAACAGGAATTTGAGCAATTGCACCAGTAGAATAAACTTTACATCCCTCCTTAATACCAATTCCATTTCCCATTAAAACAGCTCCAACATTTTTAGATTCTAAATTTAAAGCAATACCAATAGTCTTGTCTTCATCGTCAAAATTTAATAATTCTCCTGACATAACTTTTGTTAAACCATAAATTCGAGCAATTCCATCTCCAACTTGAAAAACAACTCCAACATTTTCAATCTGAATATCGTCTTTATAATTCAGAATTTGTTCTTTAATTAAATTAGTAATTTCATCCGGTTTGATATTTTCCATAAATTTTTTTTTTTTTTTTATAAACTTTTTAATAAATTAATATAAAATCTATTAATTATTTTCTGATTTTTTGGGCTTAAAATTTTTTCTAGTCTCTTATAAACGTTTTTAAAAATAGTATCTAAAGTTTCTTTAATAATTTGTTGTCTAACTCTATTTTTTTGAATAAGAATCGTTTCATTTTTACTATCATGTAAAAATTTAATTTCTGCTTTATGCTCGGCTCGCAATTTTTTTTCTTGTTCTTTGATGATTATTTTTGTTTCAACTTTAATTTCAGCAATTTTTTCATCAATTTCAGAACACCTTTGATAAGCTTTTTCTAATTCTTTTTCTGATCTAATTACTCGTAAATTAGCTGATCGCAAATTTGAAGCAATTAATTTCTGACGTTTCATAAGTGTTAGTTTAATAGAACTTCCTAAAAAAAAAATAATAATAATAATGACAATTACTTTTTCCTTGTTATTAAGGTAAAAAAAGAACTGTAAAGGTAATTTTCAATACATACAGCTCAAGTGTTTTTATACAATTATTGCTAGATGGGTATAAATTAATTATATACAGCACTATCTAGCAATAAAAATTGATAAAATACACCATCATAAAAATTTTTATCTTTCGAATTTTAAAATTTCTTATGTATCTTCAATCTTTTTTTTTTAGAAAAGAAAGAAAATTCTCAAATTTTATATTGTATTTTTTTAAAAAAAATTTTATATTTTAGCCAATCAAAAATTTTAAAAATACAACGATCAAATTATGAACTTTTCCTTTCTAAATTTTTCAAAAAAAAATTTAGATCTCATTAAATATAGCTAAATTGATTAGATTCGTTTCAAAAATATTAGTTTGAATTGATAAATATTGATTAATCATAATTATATATGTAATAAAAAGATTAGTTAAATTATGTGATAAAAGGATTAGCGAATAAAAGAGCTAAAGCAACTACTAAACCATATATTGTTAAAGATTCCATAAATGCAAAACTTAAAAGCAATGTACCACGAATTTTACCTTCGGCTTCCGGTTGTCTTGCAATACCTTCAACTGCATATCCGGCAGCAGTGCCTTGTCCCATTCCAGGACCAATTGCAGCTAAACCAACTGCAAGTCCAGCAGCAATAACAGAAGCAGCAGGAATAATAGGGTTCATAAATTATATGATTATAAATATTTTCTAAAAAATTTAATTAAGTACTAATGATATCGTTCCTAACAGTTAATCAAATTAACCACCAACAAATATGTTAAAAATTAGTGTCTAAATTACACCTAATCAATATTTTAACAAAATTAATTATATAATTTTTTTCATTTTCTAATTGTGACCTTCTAACGATTACTTTCTAATTGTGACCTTCTAACGATTACTTTCTAATTGTGACTTTCTAATGATTACTTTCTAATTGTGACTTTCTAATGATTCGCCTATATAAGCACCAGCTAATGTCGCAAACACTAGCGCTTGAATTGCACTTGTAAATAATCCTAATAACATTAATGGTATAGGTACAATTAAAGGAACTAAACTAATTAAAACACCGATAACAAGTTCATCTGCTAAAATATTCCCAAAAAGTCGAAAACTTAAAGATAGTGGTTTTGTAAAATCTTCAAGGACGTTAATTGGAAGTAAAAAAGCGACTGGTGAAATATAACGTTTAAAATAATTAAAACCTTGTTTTTGGAAACCTGCAAAAAAATAAGCTAAAGATGTTAATAATGCTAAAGCAACAGTTGTGTTAATATCATTAGTAGGAGCAGCTAATTCTCCATTTGGTAATTGAATTATTTTCCAAGGAATTAAAGCGCCAGACCAATTAGAAACAAAAATAAATAAAAAAATAGTTCCTAAAAAAGGTATCCAAGAAGGACCATCTACCTCACCTATTTGAGTTTTAGCTAATTCTCTAATAAATTCCATAAAATACTCCGTTAAATTTTGTAAACCCCTAGGTCGAATACTTAAATTTTGATTAGCAAATAAACTTAGAAATACTAAAATACCTAAAACTACCCATGAGGTGATCAAAACTTGAGCATGAACTTGGTAGTTTCCAAAACTCCAATAAAGATGTTGACCAACAGAAATTTCAAAAAATTGTAAAAATAAATTATTTTCCATATAAAGATGAACCTTTTTTTATAGCTTTTGATAGCTGGTTTAAAATAAAACTAACAGATCTTAGAGAATCATCATTAGCAGGAATAAAAAAATTTGTTAAACTAGGATTACAATTTGTATCTAAAATTGTTACACAAGGAATTTCTAATTTTTTACATTCCTTTACTAAATTTATTTCTTTTTGCTGACCAACAATAATAATTATATCAGGTAATTCATACATAGTTTGAACACCTTCTAAATTTTTTGAAAATGGTTTTTTTTTAATTCTTATTTCAGAAATAGATCTTTTCGTTATTTCCCAATTTGTCAAAAACCCTCCAAGCCAACGTTTGTCAATATACCAGGAATCACATTTCTGGGCTGTTTTTTTAATACATTGATAAATATTTTTTTTTGTTCCAACAAAAAGAACACGCTTACCTTTACGGCAAGAATAAAAAAGAAAAAAATAAGCACGTTTTAATAATTTATAAGTTTTATAAATATTAATAATTATTTGATTATTTTTTTTATTATAAATATATGGTTTCATTTTAGGATTACATGAAGAATCGCCTAAATGAATACCAGCTTCAACCATTTTTTTAACAATTTTTTTAACTTTCATTGTAATTATAATAATAAAACATTGTAATTATAATATTAAATATAATTACAGCAGCACAGGGGAATCGAACCCCTACCATCAGAATGGAAACCTGAAGCGCTACCATTACACCAGTGCTGCAAATTATTCTTTCCATTTTTTTATATAATAATAAATTATTTTTTTTTTTTTTTTTTTTATAATAATAATATGTCTATATTATTACTTTATTTTGGGATTATTGCAATATTAATACCCTCTATTATTATTTTTTACTTTAGTTTAATAAAAATTAAACTTATATGAATAATTTATTAAAATATTTTTCAACAGCGCCAGTTGTTGCTTTTCTTTCATTATGTTTTATTTTGGGATTTATTATTGAAGTGAATAGATATTTTCCAGATCCATTGATTTTTGCTTTTTAAAAAAAATATGTATCAAAAATGATACATATTTTTTTTTTTTAATATTTTATAAATAAAATATTATAGGAGAAAAAGGGATTCGAACCCTTGATACAAAAAAATTCATATAATAGATTAGCAATCTATCGCTTTTAACCTCTCAGCCATTTCTCCCTATAAATTTCTTGAATAATATTCAACCACAAGAAGTGGACGTACTCTTAATGTTATTTCATTTAAAGAAGGGACTCGTTTAATTTTTCCAATACCTGAATTAATTTTTAAAAAATTAGGTATTCGTCTTAATTTTATTCTTTTTATTTTAGACTTTATTTGAACTGTATCATTTACTTCACATTCTGAGCTAGGAATATCACGTTTTTTTCCATTTAATAAAATATGTCCATGATTAATTAATTGGCGAGCAGCAGGTAATGTTGAAGCAAAACCGAGTCGAAAAACAATAGAATCTAAACGCATTTCTAAATTTTTAAGAAGATTATCTGGTTGTTTTTGAATTTTTTTAACATATTTAATCAAATTTTTTTCAGTTAAACCATAATTATATCTAATTTTTTGTTTTTCTTTTAAACGAAAAGTAAAATCTGATTTTTTTCTTCTTTTATATTCTCTTTTTTGATAATTTTTTTTTTTATTTTTTCTATTGATTTTAAATCCAAATCCGGGTAGAAACCCTAAACGTTTTAAAATATGAACTCGTGGGCCTCGATATCTTGACATAAATATAAATGAGCAGCACAGGGGAATTGAACCCCTACTACAAGTATGGCAAACTTGAGCGCTACCATTACACCAGTGCTGCTTGCGCACCCTGTAGGATTTGAACCCACGACATTAGATTTTGGAAACCTATGTTCTACCAAACTGAACTAAGGGTGCTTTTCGGAATGACAGGATTTGAACCTGCGACCTTGAGTTCCCAAAACACATACGCTACCAAGCTACGCTACATTCCGAAATGACAGGATTTGAACCTGCAATTTATTTATTTTTATTTTTTTTTTTTTTTAAAAAATTAACCAAAAATTCATATAAAGAATCTATAAAACGGTCATCGTCAAATTTTTCGGATTTTTCGGATTTTTCGGATTTTTCGGATTTTTTAAATTTATTAGGATTAATTAAATATTCATCTATAAATTCGAGAGACTCTTCAAATTCTAAAGATTCTATGAATTCTCTAGGATCGTCAAACTTTGAATAATTCAAAAATTTTTTATTTTCTTTAGATGGATCAATAATTCTCACATCGATCTGTATATCTAAAGTTTGATCTTTTACCAAAGTTTGATCTTTTAGCATTTCTTCATTTTCACTCCGAAGGAAATCCAAAAGATCATCATATAAATCTTTCCAATTATAACTAAGAAATTTTTTCCAAAAACTATTATAACGATCCCAATCACGATTATCGCGACCATTTGGTAATTTATTCATGATATTAATGAATAGAGTATAACAAATTTCTATAAATTATCCTTATTTAAATCCTTATTTTCTTCATCTAAATTATCCTTATTTAAATCTTTATTTAAATCCTTATTTAAATCTTTATTTAAATCCTTATTTAAATCCTTATTTAAATCCTTATTTAAATCCTTATTTCTATAAAGAGCCAGCTCTTCTTCATCAAATTCATCAAATTCATCAAATTCATCAAAATTTTGATTCCAAAAACCCTGTTTAATGTCATCAAAATCATCAAAATGTTTAAGATATTCAAAATTATATTTCTCGTCATCTTCAAGATCATCTTCAAAATTATATTTCTCGTCATCTTCAAGATCATCTTCTAAAATCTTAAGATCATCTTCAAGATCATCTTCAAGATCATCTTCAAGATCATCTTCTAAGTCATCTTCTAAGTCATCTTCAAGATCATCTTCATGTTTCTCTTTAAGATCATCTTTAAGATCCTCTTCAAGATCATTTTCATGTTTCTCTTTAAGATCATCTTTAAGATCCTCTTTAAGATCATCTTTAAGATCCTCTTTAAGATCATCTTTAAGATCATCTTCTAAATTATCTTCATTACTATTGTATGTGTTAACCATAAAATATATTAAAAAATTAAAAAAACGTTTAACGTATATAATTAAAAAATTGACTCCCCAGACAGGACTTGAACCTATAACCTTTCGGTTAACAGCCGATGGCTCTACCATTGAGCTACTAAGGAAACCTATAGAGCTATTGGTATTATTATAATAAATTTTTTTAGTCATTTGAATATTCTTTAGCTTGATATATAGTTTCTACACTAATTATAGAGATATTTTTTAATTTAACAAATTTTTCTACATTTTTTTTTACTTTATTACGGATAAATCTAGGTATTTTTATAATTTCATTTTGAGCTTCTAAAGTCCAAGTAAAATCAGTTGACAATTCTTTTGAGGGAATAATTGGATTATCATACTCACCAAAAATTTCAAGTAAATGATCTTCCATTCCAAGAGTAAAAGAATTATATACTAAATCCGCAATTTGATTTGCTCCTTCATAACCAAAAAAAGGACGATAACTTAATGGAAAATTTTGAATGTGAATAGGAGCTGAGATAACTCCACAAGGAATATCTAAACGTTTACCTACATGACGTTCCATTTGTGTACCAAAAATTGCTGTTGGTTCCAATTCAGCAATTTTACTTCCAACTTGAGTATGATCTTCTGTAATTAAAACTTGATCACAAAATCCTTGAACTTGTTCTCTAAACCAATCAGCATCATGACTACAATAAGTTCCAGAACAACAAACATGAATTCCCATTTCTCTAACTAAAATTCTTGTAATAGCCGCAGAATGAGTTGCATCACCAAAAACTAATACTCTTTTTTCTGTTAAATTTTGACAATCAATTGAGTGTGAAAACCAAGCAGCTTGTGATATAAATCTTGTTTGTTTATCTATATATTTTTCGTAATTAATCTTTAATCTCATTTTTATACAAATATTACGAATCCATGAAGCTATATTCATTAAACCCATCGGTGCAATTTCAACATATGGCATTAAAAAAGAGTCTTCAAGATATTTAGCAACCATTAAACCTATTTCTCTATAAGGAACAATATTTAACCAAGCTTCTGGGATTTTTACTAAATCAGTTACTTTACAACCTTCTGGAATAACTAAATTTATTCCAATTCCTAAATCTTTTAATAAACGATAAATCTCACGACAATCATGTTGATGATGAAATCCTAATGTAAAAATTCCTATAATATTTATAGATGGTTTAATTGATTTTTTCATTTCTTTAAATTTTGTTATTTTTTTTAAATAGAAAATAACAATTTGTTCTAACGTCCGATCTGCAGCTTGAAACTCATTAACATGATAATGGTTAACATCTGCTAATAAAATATCAGATTGTGTAGTTTCAGTTGCTTTTTCTACAAAATTTTGCAAATTTTCTTGCAAAATGCTCGAGGTACAAGTTGGTGTTAATAAAATTAAATCTGGTTTTTCTTGTTGATCTTTTCTATTAATATTTTCAATAACTTTTTCTTGGGATCCACGAGCTAAAACATGTCGGTCGACGATACTGGCTGTTACAGGAGTAAAATCTCTTTCACGTTCAAACATTGATCTCATTACGTTAAAATAATCATCTCCTAAAGGAGCATGCATAATACTATGAATATTTTTAAAAGAGCTGGCCACTCTTAAAGTTCCAATATGAGCCGGACCAGCATACATCCAATACGCTAATTTCATTATGTTTATTATAAAAAAATTTTCTAAAAAATTATATATATATATAAAAAGTTAAATTTTTTTAACAATTTCTGATAAATTATTATTTTTTTTTAATCTCAGTTCCCGACCAAAAAACTCCACCTAAAGTAGGTTTCAATAAAAGTTCAAGACGTTCTTGACTTTTGAGTTCAATTCGTTTAACAATGCTTGGTAAACTGTCATAAATCATTGCTATATCCTCCATCATTGGCTCCATATATTCAAATACATCATCAACTGCAGAGATTTGATTTTGTGTTCTATAAGATCTATTAAGTAATTCGTTTGTTTTTAACTTCCTTTTTGATACTGGCCAAATATAAAAATTAAATCTATTTAAATCGTTTTTCCAATAACGAAATTTTTTTTGAACAAAATTAATTTTTGTGAGTGATTTTTTTTTCAATAATAAGCGATTACTTAAAACAAATTTATGTTTTCTACCATCCCATCCAACAAAAAATGGAATAGGTTGTTCTTCAGTAATAAAAGGTAAACTAAAATTTAAATCGTTTTGTTTAATAAAAGGTAAAGTAAAATTTAAATTGTCTAGTGTAATAGAAGGTAATTTATCATTTGAATCAGAATCAGAATCAGAATTAGTGTCTTCTAAAAGTTGTTCATGTAATAAAGGATTTTTTTTTAAAGAATATCTTTTATATAATGGCTGATCAAATTTAACAACAGAACTATCTTTTTTTAATTGTAAATAAATCCTTTCTTCGAATGTATTTTTAGAATTAGCTAAAATTGCTTCAGTTTCGTCTGTAACTATAAGTACTGGAATATATTGTTCCTTTTCTAAATGGATTGAAAATAAACGTTCAAGAATCTTAAAAGTTCCTTTAAATTGTTGATTATAAATTCTATTAGTATAGCTTTTATTCTCACAAAAAAATAGATTGAAAATAAAATTCTTAGGAATATCCTTATAGTCTCTTAAAGTATTATAATATTTTTCTAATGCTTGACGTTTTTTAAAAATATCAATTTCTTCTTGTGAATCTAAATTATCTGATTGTCGTTGGAGAAAATTTGGAATATCTAAATATAAAAGAAGACGATTAAATGCATTAGTTGAGTATCTACGTTTCATTTCTTTTTGTAATTCTTCATCAAAAGGATCAATTTCTACTGGTTCAAAAATAGAAAATGCATCAAAACCATATCTATCAATTTCTGCTAATGCTGAAAAATAAATCATTTTGTCAGTTTCTAAATTTGGAACTTCTTTATCTTCGAAATTACCCTCCGCATTATAATTTTCAACAAATCTTTCAATTAAAGTATTAATCTGATAATTTTTGAATCTACCCAATAGATAACGAGGTTTTACATCTCTTTTTTTAAAAATAAAATTTTCTCTTCTTTTTACTTTTTGAATAAATTTAAATTCTTTTTTTAATCTCTTTTTCTTTCTTTCATAAAGTGCAAATTTTTTAGCAAACACTGATTTATTTTTAATCAATCTACTTAAAAAACTTTGTGTTCTTCTTTTTAAAGATACTCTATCAATTCTTGAACGCCATGCATATTCTTCTTTATAATTTAATGATTCGAGATGATACTCAATAACAGGACCTCCAGCGTAACGAGATTTATCAAAAAAAGAAAGATCTGTATCAGTAGATTCAAAAGAAGATTTATCTCCTAATCTACCTTTTTTAGTATCTTTTGTTTCTACATTCAATGCTATATTTGGAATCTTATCCCAAATTTTATCTTCAGGAATAATTCCCAAAGGACCAGTTAATAAATACTCTGGACTATAATATTGAAAACTTGCTAACATTATACTAATTGGAAGAACTAAAAAAAAATAATTTAATCCTTTCTTCCAATAAAATAATTTAATGCCCATTATCCTTGGAAAAATAATAGTAAACAAAAGGATAATATTACTGATAAAAAAGGGCCAAAATAAATTTCCAGCAATAAAACCTAAAAAATAAAAACGTTGTTCATTATCAAAAAAAGAAATTTCATTATTAAAATTTAGATTACTGAAAAATGGAAAAAAATGAGGTTGATCAGTCCAAATTAAAAAAAATTCAATTAAGCAAATTTGAGTAAATTCTTTTAGTTTAAATTTTTTATTAATTTCATTTTTCAATTTAAGTGGCTTATGAGCAACTTTATAAATAACGAATAATGTTACATAAACTCCAATAAAATAAGTTATAGGTTCAAGTCCAAACCAACTAAAAATAATTTCTCTTAAACCAAAAAAAAAACATGCTAAAAAACTCAAGTTACCTAATATTAAACCAAGACTTGCTGCTATTTTTATTCTATCAACAATAACATAACGTAACCAAAGAAGTTGAACTGGAGAAAATTGTAAGTAGAGAAAAATACAATTTAAGAAACCTAAGAGAAAATAATGATTATTTTCAAAATTAGGTTTTAATTCAATACTTAAATATTCTGATCCAGGATAATCAAAAAAAAAATTATTAAAAGTAAATGGTAAATTAATCGGAAAGAATACAAAATCTTGAAAAACAGTTAGACAATAAATAACCCAATTTTTTATTATAATAAAAATGTTATAAAAATATTTATCAAAAATATAAACTTTCGTTGTCAATTCAGATATATTTTTAAACATTTCAACTAACGGAATTGAAAATATGATCATTAATAAAAGATATTAACTAATAAAAAAAAGAGGAAACAAAAAAAAAGTAAAACTGATCCTAAAATTGTAGCACCAACATAATCATATTGTTCAATACATTGAACAATTAAAACAGGTGTTATAAGGTCTTTAAATGGGAAATTTGAAGATAAGAGAACAATAGATCCATATTCACCAATACAACGAGAAAAACTTAATATCATCCCTGTTAAAAAAGAAGGAGTTAATGTTGGCCATATAATTTTTGAAAAAGTTTGCCAAGGAGTTGCACCTAAACACCAGGCAGCTTCTTCTAATTTTTTATCAATATTAAGAAGAGCTGGTTGAACACTTCGAATAACAAAAGGAAAAGAAACAAAAATCATTGCCAAAAGAATACCAAGTTTTGAAAAAATAACTTGAATTCCATTTTTGATAAGAAATTTTCCAAACCACCCTTTTGAACTATATAAAGCACAAAAACTTAAACCTGCAACTGAAGTTGGTAATGCAAAAGGTAAATCTAAAACACTATCAAATAATTTTTTACCCGGAAAATCATACCGAATTAAAACCCATGCAATCAAAAAACCAAAAAAAGTATTAATAAAACAAGCAATAAAAGATAAAGAAAAACTCAAATTATAAGTACATAGAGCTATTGGAGAAAAAGCTTTTGACCAAAAGTTTTCAGAAAAAGTGTTTATAGCTCCTGAAAAAAGAATAAAAATAGGGAAGATAAGAAAAATTAAAAAATAAATACTAATTAAAATACCCATATTTCATAAAATAAAGAATTAAAATTATCATACAAGATCTTCGGTTAATAGCTTTTTTTGTTTCTCCATAATTTAAAAATTGTGAACGACGAGATAAAATTAATGAATTATATCTTGGATATTGGGGTTCAAAAAATATAATTATTATTAAAAGTAATAAAATATAATGTTTCATTTTAACAGAATTCTATTTGAAAACACAAACATTGAAGTTCTCGTAAAATTACACGTAATGATTCTGGTTTTGTAAAATTAAATGGTATATTTTTTACAATCGTAGATAATATTTGATTTCTTCCATTTAAATCATCAGATTTAATAGTTAATAATTCTTGTAATATATATGAACATCCAAAACCTTGTAAAGCCCAAACTTCCATTTCTCCAAACCGCTGACCTCCACAGTTTGTGCGACCCCTTAATGGTTGCTGTGTAGTAACAGAATAAGGTCCTGTTGATCGAGCATGCATTTTTTCATCTACAATATGAACTAATTTCATTAAATAACTAGAACCTACAAGAATAGATTGATCAAAAAGCTGACCATTACGACCGTCAAATAAATGAAATTTACCAGGATTTTTCTTTGAGAATAACCATTTTTGATTACTTTTTCTACATAGTTCAAATAATTTTGAATAAACAAAACTTCGTGATAATTCAAATCCATTAATTTCATGAAAACAAAGGATTTGGAATTTAGTTTGAAAAATTTGACCGGTTAAGCCTAAAAGACATTCAAAAATTTGACCGACATTCATTCTTGATGGTATTCCTAATGGATTTAAAAGAACATCAAGTGACATTCCATTAGATAAATATGGCATATCTGGATCTGGTAAAATTTTAGAAATAATACCTTTATTTCCATGACGTCCTGAAATTTTATCACCAACTTGGAATTCCCGTCTTATTGCAATATAAATGGAACTTATTTTTGATATTAATACATTAGACTCTGTATAGTTTTTTGTACAATAGGTACGAATAATACGTCCGGTAACTCCAGTTGGAACGCGTAAATATTCTTTTTTACTTTTTTTCATTTCTGTGTCAATAATCTCATTAACTAATTTAAATTCCTTAAATTCCTTAGATTGTTTAGATTCCTTAGATTTTTTAGATTCCTTAGATTGTTTAGATTCCTTAGATTCCTTAGATTTTTTAGATTTTTTAGATTGTTTAGATTCCTTAGATTTTTTAGATTCCTTAGATTCCTTAGATTCCTTAGATTGTTTAGATTGTTTAAATTTAAATATAATTTTTCCAGCTAAAATATCTCCTTCCTGAACCCATGAACCTATTTTAATAATTCCATTTTTATCTGCTTCTTTACCTATTTTAATAATCCTTTTTTCAAAAGTTGGATCTATTTTAATTTCAAATTTTTCAATATGTAATGATGTAAATTTAAAAATAGTTCTTTGATTGATTAATACAGCATCTTCAAAGTTAAATCCTTCCCATGGAATATATCCAACAAATATATTTGTTCCTAAAGCTAATTCACCTTTTTTACTGGTTGAACAATCTGCTAATAAATCGCCTTTTTGAATCCATTTACCAGGATAAGTTAAAGGTCTTTCTAAACGATAAGTATTTTGATTTGATCTTTCAAAAGTTTGAAATTCTAATGATAAATTCTTTTTTTTCATTTAATTAAATTTTATAAAAAAATCGTGGATATTTTTTTTTTTTAAATTGATTATTTTTTTAATTTTTTCAAAACCAAAATATATTTGCACTTTTTGTTGACTTGTATAAAGAATAAAACCACAATTTTCACTAGTAGATATATCATTTAAATCCATAAAGGTTTGGAAATTATTTATAGTTGATACGATAGGTTTCTCTACATGCAATAATGGTAATGCCTGTCTTTGCATATTTGAACCCATTAATGCTCTATTAGCATCATTATGTTGAATAAAAGGAATACATGTAGTAGCAATGGATAAAAATTGTTGTGGACTTTGAGCTAATAAATTAATTAGATATAAAGCACATTTTTCAAAGTTATTTTTTTTTAATACTCCAACTGAAATGTTTTTTTGTTTTGGTAATTTTTGACTAAAAAAAACATTTTTTTTTTCTTGTTCTTCTGTTGTGTAAAAAATCTGTTTTCTTTGGTTTTGATAATGTTCTTTATAAACTGTAATAAAAGGTGTTTCTAGAAAACCTTCTTTATTTAAAAATACAGCAGTTGTTAAAGAATTTACAAGACCTGCATTTTTACCCTCAGGTGTTTCTATAGGGCAAATCCGTCCATAATGAGTTGTATGAATTCTTCTAATTTCCATACCTGCATTTTCTTTGCTAAAAACTCCACAAAAACGTCTTTTATGTGTTATTTCTGTTAAAGGATTACTTTGGTCTAAATATTGAGACAGTTGATGACTATGAAAAAATTCTTTTAATGTATAACTAATAATCGCAATTTTTTTAAAAGGACTATCTGTTTTTCTTAGACGTAAAATCCCTCTTTCAATTTCATCTTGTATTAATTCACCAATTGTTTTTATTCGTCGATTTTTTAAATTATCAATATCATCAATATTGAATTTTGAGTGTAATAACATAAATTCAATAATAATAAAATCAATTGGTGTTAAATATATAGTTTTTAATGATAAACCTAATTTTTTATTTAAATCATTCCTACCAATTTGACTTAAATCATAATGGAAATTAAAATCGAAATCATCATCTAAATTTGATTCATTAGTTATTTCAGCTCCCAATTTTGATTTTGATTCTGGTACTTTTTTCCTATCTAAGTTTAATTTATAGTCAGGATTATAATTGTAATCTCTTAATAATAGGAAATCAATATCTAATTCTGATTTGAAACTAGAATCAGATTTTGATTTTGGATAAAAATCTAATCCTAAGTCAGGTTTAAATTTTACTTCTAAATCAGTAAAATCAGTAAAATCATAACCACTTTCTTTAATTTCTTTAATTTCTTTAATTTCTTTATTTTTTTTAATTTCTTTACTTTTTTTAATTTCTTTACTTTTTTTAAAATATTCTATATAATCTATTTTATTAGATTCTTCGTCAAGATATTCTTTACCTAAACCTTGATTCAAATCGATATGTCCTGTACTTGAAAATATACTACTCGAATATCTATTTAAATCAACATATCCTCCACCTACATCTTTTTTATCTATATATCTTTCATCTAGATAATTTTCATCTTCATAATAACCATTATAATTATAACCATCATAACCATCATCATCATCATCATCATCATCATCATCATCATCATCATCATCATCATAATAACTTAATATTAAATCTATTGAATCTAAATCATATGTTTTAATGTCATATTCAGAATGATTTTTTTGAAAAATAAAACATTTATTAAAATAACCAATATCATAATAATACTCAAAAAAATTTTGAAAAAAAAGAATTAAAGGGATTCTTTGTAATGCTGGATTAGATACCCAAATTCTTTTTTTTTTATCTACTTCAATTTTAAACCAAGGACCACGCTTTGAAATAATTTCAGCATAAATAAATTGTATTTCTTTATTAAAATAAACCCCAGGTTTTCTGATAATTTGGTTTAAAATTATTCTTGGAGTACCATTAATAATAAAATGTCCTCTACGAGTTAATAAAGGAAGATTACCAAATAAAATCCATTTCGTTACATGTATAAAATTAACTGGAAAATAAAAATTACAATAATATGTACAGGAAGAAGTAATTGAGTTTTCTATACTTGTTTTGGGGGGTAAAAATTTATAATTATTAAACAATATTTTAGAAGAAATTTTTGAAAAATTTTCTCCTAATTGATTTTTTATCAAACATCTAAAACTTTTTCTTTGAATTTCTAACAAATCAGGGAAAAAAAATAAAAATTTGTAAAAAATAAAAAACATATTAATATATTATAAAAAACATATTAGCTAAATTTTAAAACATATTAGCTAAGTTTTAAAATATATTAGCTAAATTTTATATAATATCTAAATTTTATATAATATCTAAGTAGGTGGCCTGTTTAAATTAATTGGTAGAGCATTGGTTTTATAAACCTATAGTTATGGGTTCAACTCCGTTAACAGGCCTCCGTCTTATTATTAATTTTTTAGATTAGATTAGAATTTAATTATATATAATATCTAAGTAAGTAGCCTGTTTAGCTCAAATTGGTAGAGCATTGGTTTTGTAAACCGATGGTTGGCGGTTCAACTCCGTTAACAGGCCTCCGCCTTATTATTAATTTTTTAGATTAGATTAGAATTTAATTTATTTTATTTGAGAACTACCTTTTTAATTTTCTACTAAATTTTTTTTTAATTAATAATGGCTCGAGAAAAGTTTGAGCGAACAAAACCTCATGTAAATATTGGTACAATAGGACATGTAGATCATGGAAAAACAACACTAACTGCAGCTATAACAATGACGTTAGCTACAATGGGGTCAGCAAAAGCAAAAAGTTATACAGATATTGATTCTGCACCGGAAGAAAAAGCTCGTGGAATTACAATCAATACAGCTCATGTTGAATACGAGACACAAAAACGTCATTATGCTCATGTAGATTGCCCTGGACACGCTGATTATGTAAAAAATATGATAACTGGTGCGGCTCAAATGGATGGTGCAATTTTAGTTGTATCCGGAGCCGATGGACCCATGCCGCAAACAAATGAACATCTTTTATTGGCTCAACAAATTGGTGTTCCTGCTGTTGTTGTTTTTATGAATAAAGTTGATCAAGTAAATGATTTAGATTTACTAGAACTTGTTGAATTAGAAATACGTGAAGCTTTAAATCGCTATAATTTTCCAGGAGATGAGATTACAATTGTTAATGGTTCAGCATTTTTAGCTGTTGAAGAATTGACAGCTAATCCTAGTATTAAACGCGGAGATAATGAATGGGTTGATAAAATTTTTGAGTTAATGGATATTATTGATAAAGAAATTCCAATTCCACAGCGAGAAATTGATAAAGAATTTTTAATGGCTATTGAAGATATTGTTTCAATTACTGGTCGTGGTACTGTAGCAACTGGTCGAGTTGAAAGAGGTAAAATAAAAGTAGGAGATATAGTTCAAATTATTGGACTTAAAGAAACACGAGAAACAACTGTTATTGGTTTAGAAATGTTTCGAAAAACTTTAGAAGAAACAGTTGCTGGAGATAATGTTGGTATTTTAATGCGAGGAATACAAAAAAATGAAGTTGAACGAGGAATGGTATTAGCAAAACCAGGATCTATTACATCACATACACGGTTTGAAGCTCAAGCTTATATTTTAAAAAAAATAGAAGGAGGACGACATACATCTTTTGTTTCTGGGTATAGACCACAATTTTATATGCGAACAACTGATGTTACAGGAAAGATTGAATCTTTTAAAGCAGATGATAATAGTAAAATGCGTATGGTTATGCCTGGTGATCGAATTAAAATTATAGTTGAACTAATTGAACCAATTGCAATTGAATATGGTATGCGATTTGCAATTAGAGAAGGTGGTAGAACTGTAGGTGCTGGTATTGTTTCAGAAATTTTTTAATAAGATATGAAAAAATTTTATATTAAAGATATCTGTATAGGAGACATTGTAAAAATTGGTTTTAAAGAAGGAAAAAGAGTTCAATTATACAAAGGTACTATAATTAAAAAACATAAATCTAAAATTACTGTTCGAACTCTTGGGGTTGAGAAAATTTTTTCATATTTTAATCCACAAATTATAACCTTTATGATTTTAAAATCTCATAAATCTAAAATTTTTACTCCCAATTAAAAAAAAAATATGGATATACAAGAAAAAATTGAACAATTAAAAAAAAAATTAAAAGTCTTAAAAAGATTTTTAAGAATAAAATTAAAAATAGAATTAAAAGTTTTAAGAAGAAAAATAAAAGTCTTAAGAAGATTTTTAAGAATAAAAATAAAAATCTTAAAAAGAAAAATAAAAGTCTTAAGAAGATTTTTAAGAAGAAAAATAAAAATCTTAAAAAGAAAAATAAAAGTCTTAAAAAGAAAAATAAAAGTCTTAAAAAGATTTTTAAGAATAAAAATAAAAGTCTTAAAAAGAAAAATAAAAGTTTTAGGAAGATTTTTAAGAATAAAAATAAAAGTTTTAGAAGAAAAATTGAAAAAATTTTTTAAAGGTCCACGCAAGTAGCGACCTTATATAGCTATGATTAATTTAAACTTTATTTTATGTTATATTATTACCTTAAATCTTATTAATATTTTTTAAAAACTTATTTTAATATGGCTGTTCCTAAAAAAAGAACTTCAAAGTCAAAAAATAAAAAAACAATTTGGAAAAAAAGAGTCTTAAAAAAAAAATTGAAAAAATTTTTTAAAGTTTAAAGGTCCACGCAAGTAGCGACCTTAGTTACTATGGTGAAATGGTAGACATACAGACTTGAGGGGTCTGTGGAATCAAAATTCCATCTCGGTTCAAATCCGAGTAGTAACATTGCCTATTTAGCTCAATTGGTAAGAGCGTCCGTTTCATACGCGGAAGGGTACTCGTTCAATTCAAGTAATAGGCAATAAGCTGAAATCTTATAAAAGTATTTATATGTGTAAAATGCAATATTATAGTATAGGTCGAAGAAAATGTTCAGTCGCTAAAATTTGGATTTCTAAATCATTAGAAAATGAAATTTTATTAAATAAAAAATCAATCAAAACTATAAAAATTTTAAAATTTTCTTTTCCATTTTTACGTTCAGTTCCTTTGAAAATGAATATTATTGTTTTTGGTGGGGGTATTAAAGGACAACAAGAAGCAATTTCTTTAGCTTTAGCCCGTGCTCTTTTTAAAATGAATGAAGCTAAATTCAAATATATTTTAAATCAAAGAAAATTATTAACCCAAGATTCACGAATAAAAGAAAGAAAAAAATATGGATTAAAAAAAGCAAGAAAAGCATCTCAATATTCAAAACGTTAAATTATGCCTAAAGCTGGAATTCGAATAAATTTAGCTTCAAATAAGTCGATAAAAGAATGGGCTTTAAAAAAATTACCAAATGGAAAAAAAATTTATGGTCAAATTCTTTTTCCAAAAACAATTAATTATAACACATTAATACCAGATAGAGATGGTTTGTTTTGCGAGCGTATTTTTGGACCTGTACATGACAGAATATGTAGTTGTGGATTGCCACCATTAGGTAAAAGTAATTTTTGTCCAGATTGTGAAGTTGTATATAATTCTTCAAGATCCAGACGTTATCGTTTAGGTTATATTAATTTAATAACTGCAGTAGCTCATCTTTGGTTTTACAAAAATTATTATTTTTCTTTATTTTTAAACTTGCCAATAGATAAGTTAGGAGATTTATTTTATTGTAATGAAAATATTGCACGAATTATTTTTATTAAAAATACGAAGTATTATAATACAGAAATTTCACCTAATTTAATTAGAAAATCGATTAATAAAAATAAAAAAAAAAATAAAAAATTTTGGTACTGGGAATCTCAAGAAGTTCATCATATTTTTGTACCTTTTGTACAGCTAATAGATTTTGAATTAAAATCTTATTTATTTGAAAAAGTATTATGGAAAAATGGTGGAATAAAAGATTCTTCTTTATATTTTGGTTTTTCCATAATACCAAGATCTTTTAGTTGGAGATTTGTTAATAACTTTTATTGTTTTCTTCATTTTTTAATTTATAATCCAAAGAAAAAAGACCGATTAAATAAGTTTTATCCTGGTCCTCCTGGGTTGATAAAATTATTTAATAAAAAATATGGATTATTTTGTTTAACTAATACTCAAATTATTCGATCGTGGCTTTTAGAATTAACATATAATAATTGTTCTGAAGCAAAGTTATTAGAACAGCAAATTCGTATAGAACTTTTTGGTATTAAAAAAAAAAAAAAAATTTTTATTTATAAAACTTTTCTTTTTCGCAGATTAAGATATTTAAAATCTTTTCGACATTTTAAATTTAATCTTGATTCTATGATTTTACTTAATTTACCTGTATTACCACCAGATTTAAGACCAATTTTAAAGTTAGATAAAGATCAGATAATTACTTCAGATTTAAATAAACTTTATCTAACAATTCTTGTACGTACTGAACGTCTCTCATTATTAGTTCATGAATTTAATTTAAATTGTTTAACTTCCGAAATTTTTCAACATACACAATGTTTATTACAAGAATCAGTAGATTCTTTAATTGATAATGAAGATGAAGAAGTAAGATCATTATCAAGTGTATTTAAAGGAAAAACAGGACGTTTTCGTCAAAATTTATTAGGAAAACGTGTTGATTATTCTGCTCGATCTGTTATTGTAGTTGGACCTTATTTAAAAATATATGAATGTGGAATTCCAAAAAATATTGCTTATGAAATTTTTAAACCTTTTTTGATTCGCACATTAATCTCTAGAAAAATAACCACTACAATATTTAATGCAAAAAATATATTAAAGGAAAAACCTGATTATATTTGGACGATTCTTCAAGAAATTACTTATTCTCATCCAGTCTTATTAAATAGAGCTCCAACTTTACATCGTTTAAGTATTCAAACATTTCAACCACGTCTAGTAGAAGGAAAAGCTATTTTATTACACCCGTTAGTTTGTACAGCCTTTAACGCTGATTTTGATGGTGATCAAATGGGTGTTCACTTACCTTTGTCTTTTGAAGCTCGTGCAGAAGCTTGGAAATTAATTTGGTCACAAAATAATCTTTTCTCTTTAGCAACAAGTGCTCCTATTTGTTCTCCAAGTCAAGATATGATTTTAGGAAGTTCTGCTCTAACAATATTTAAAAAAGAATTTTGTTGGATAACTTATAATCCTTTTTTGAATATTTTTGAAACTGAAAAAAAAAAACAAAAATTAATTGAAATTCGTGTTAATTTTAAGGGATATTTTCACAAATTCCGATCACAATTTTTCCAACAATATCATTCTAGTGGAGCTGAAATTCTTAGAAAAATACGAACAACTCCTGGTCGAATTAAATTTTATTATTTATGAAAAAAACAATTTTTTTTAATCATTGTTTTGATAAAAACCGATTTTATAATTTTCTTCGTTGGTTTTTAAAAAAAAATAAAAAGGCAGAACTTTGTAATTTTCTTGAAAAATTAAAATCTTTAGGTTTTCATTTTTCAACAAAAAGTGGATTTTCAATTGGTATTGAAGATTTAAAAATTCCTTCTTCAAAATCTACGGTCTTATTTGAGACTGAAAGTGTTGTTTTTGAAATAAGTTTAAAATTTTTAAAAGGTGATTTAACTAACATTGAACATTATCAACAAGTTATTGAATTATGGAATCGTACAAGTGAAATATTGAAAAACCAAGTTTTTCAATCTTTTAAATTATCGGATGTATTAAATCCAGTTTATTTAATGTCTTTTTCTGGAGCTCGAGGTAATGTATCTCAAATTAAACAACTTGTAGGTATGCGGGGATTGATGGCTGATGCTTTAGGTCAAATTATTGACTTTCCAATACGAAGTAATTTTCGCGAAGGTTTAACATTAACAGAATATCTTATTTCATGTTCAGGAGCAAGAAAGGGAGTTGTAGATACAGCGCTCAGAACAGCTTCTTCAGGTTATTTAACTCGACGTCTTGTTGATGTTGCTCATAATGTGATTGTTAGCCAAGTAGATTGTGGTTCAAATAATAGTGTTTTTATTAAAGAATTATATGATAAAAAAAAAAAAGTTCTTTCTTTAAATAAACGAATTTTAGGTCGGGTTCTAGCAGAAACAATTATTATTCCTGAATCAAAAATATGTATTGGAAAAAAAAATCAAGAGATTTCTGAAATTTTAAGTTTACGTATAAGTAAATCAATAAATAAAGTTAGAATTCGTTCACCTTTAACATGTAAATCATCGAGTTTTATTTGTCAATTTTGTTATGGTTGGAATCTTTCTGAAGGCAAATTAGTTTCTATTGGAGAAGCTGTTGGTGTTATAGCAGCTCAATCTATTGGTGAACCTGGGACACAATTAACGATGCGGACTTTTCATACAGGTGGTATTTTTACTGGTACTTTATTAGATCAAACTTATTCACCAATTTCTGGTAAAACTTCTTATCCTTCTGCTTATAATGGATTATTAATTCGAACTAAACAAGGAAAAATAGCTTATCTTAGCCGAAATGGTGGAGTTTTAAGAATTTCTTCTTTTAAAATTATTTTTTCTCATTTAACTATTTTATATATTAAACATGGAGAATTTGTTAAACAAAAACAATTAATTGCTGAATCTCATCAAGATATATCAAATACTGTTGCACAAGAACATAAAATTTATTCACCAGTTTTCGGAGAAATTATTTTTGATAAAATGACAAAAAATTTTAATAAATTTTTAATTTTATATGGACAATCTACTTTTTATTCAATTTTCTTTAAACAATATGATTTTATTTTAGGATTAATGCCTGTTTCTCAATTTAATATTGGATTTTTAAAAAGTGAAAAAAGTAAATTACGAGTTTTTTTTAAAAAAACTAGTTTTGGAAAAACAAATAATAGAAATGAAGTTTCGTATCTTTATACAATTTATTTACTTTTAAAATCATCTTTTTTTGTAGAATTTCCTCGAAATAAAATATCATATTTTCAAGAAAATCTATGGATTCTTTCACTTAATAAACAAGGTAATTTTTTACAAAAATTTTTGCCTAATCAGTCTTTTTTAAAGCCTAATCAGTCTTTTTTAAAAAATTTATCAAATAAATATATTTTATCTCCAAGAAAAAAAATTATTCATTGGTATAATATTTTTAATCAAAAATATGTTTCGTTTTTTTATTTAGTAGATTTAAATTTTTTTTTTTATCATGGAATAAAAAATGAGCAGATTTTTGGATTTTTTACATATATTCGAAGTTTTCTTTATAATGAAAAAAAATTCCGAAAAAAAAAAGAAAAAAAAGAAAAAAATACAATTTTTTCTTTTTTTTTTTTTCAAGGATTTTTTTTCATTATAAAGAAAAAAAAAAGATTGTATTTAATAAACATATTCGATAAAAAAAAAAGATTTTTAAAGAAAAAAAAAAGATTGTATTTAATAAACATATTAAATAAAAAAAAAAGATTTCTAGATAAAATAAAAAGATTTTTAAAGAAAAGAGAAAGATTTTTAGATAAAAAAAAAAGATTGTATTTAATAAACATATTAAAGAAAATAAAAAGATTATCAAATAAAGAAAAAAGATTATCAAATAAAGAAAAAAGATTATTAAATAAAAGAGAAAAATTATTAGGGGAAAAAAAAAGATTTTATTTTTTAAAAGAAAAATGGTTTTTTATTGGAAATTCGAAATCTCTATTTCCAATAAAAAAAAATATTTTTAATAGATATTTTTTTTTATTTAAAAAATTAAATATTATTAAAAACTATAAAATACGTTTTTTAATATATAAACTTAAAAAACCAATTTTTTGTTATTTAAGTTTTCTAGACTTTAAACCATCTATAAAAATAATACAACGAAATTTTGAAAATTATGAAACTCATTATTTTTATAATCATTATTATCCTAATAAATTACCAAAATGTCTTTCAAATACTAAAATAATCAAAAAAAATCTTCCTAAATCTTTTGAAAAAATAATTTTATTTCGTTTTTTTTTAAATTTTTCAAAAATAAATGAAATAACATCAATTAATAATGATATAATATTAACAACAGTTAGAGAATCATATTTTATATCAGATCAGTATTACTTAAAAGATCAATTTGTTGCTAAAATAGGTAAAAAATTCCTTTTTAGAAAAACAAAAATTTATTTTTTAAACGATCAAAGTTTTTTATACATTAAACATGGTGATATTATCACTAATCATAAACATTTATGGAGTATGTTTTTTACTCAATCAAAAACAGGAGATATTGTACAAGGAATTACAAAAATTGAAGAAATTTTTGAAATTAGAAGAAGACAAAAAAAATTCGAATATTTTCAAAGTCTTCAAAAATCTATTGTTAATAATATTCAAAAAGTTTATTGTAGTCAAGGAATTTTTATAGCAGATAAACATATTGAAATTATTATTCGTCAAATGACTTCTAGCGCAATTATAATAAATCAAGGCGATACAGATTTGTTGCCTGGTGAAATAATTTCTTTACAATGGATTTCTATGATGTTAAAATCAAATATTAATGTAGTATATCAACCTTTATTGTTAGGAATTACAAAAACATGTATTGAAACATCTAGTTTTATATCTGCAGCTAGTTTTCAAGAAACAATAAGAGTTTTAGGTAGAGCTGCTGTTTTAAATAGAATGGATTTTCTTCGTGGATTAAAACAAAATGTTATTCTTGGGAATTTTATTCCAGTAGGAACTAGTTTTTTTTAGACCCTTATGCATTAATTTTTATTATATAATAATATACATGAGTTTTCTAAAAAAGAAGCTCATGTATATTATTATATAATAAAAATTAATTATGACACTTATACCAGAATCACAAATTTTTGAAAAAATTAAAATTATTGTAGATCGTGATCCAGTACCAACAACATTTGAAAAATGGGCAAAACCTGGTCATTTTTCAAAAAATTTATCTAGTGGTCCGACAACAACAACCTGGATTTGGGATTTACATGCAGATGCTCATGACTTTCAAAGCCATGGCGGTGATATTCAAGATATTTCAAGAAAAGTTTTTAGTGCACATTTTGGTCAATTAAGTATTATTCTTATTTGGGTAAGTGGAATGTTTTATCATGGTGCTCGTTTTTCTAATTATGAAGCTTGGTTAATGAATCCTTTAAAAATTAAACCTAGCGCACAAATTGTTTGGCCTATAGTTGGACAAGAAATTTTAAATGCAGATGTTGGTGGTGGCTTTCAAGGTGTACAAATTACGTCTGGATTTTTCCAACTTTGGCGTGCATGTGGAATAACTAGTGAATTGCAACTTTACAGTACAGCTATTACAGGACTAATTCTTGCAAGTTTAATGTTATTTGCTGGATGGTTTCATTATCATAAAGCAGCTCCAACTTTAGAATGGTTTCAAAATGTTGAATCAATGTTAAACCATCATTTAGCTGGGTTATTAGGTTTAGGTAGTTTAGGTTGGGCTGGTCATCAAATACATTTAAGTATTCCTATTAATCAATTAATAGAAATAGGAGTTGATCCAAAAATTCTTCCATTGCCACATGAATTTTTATTAAATAGAGATTTGATGACACAGCTTTTCCCAAGTTTTGAAAAAGGATTAACTCCTTTTTTTACTTTTAATTGGATAGTATATAAAGATTTTTTAACATTTAAAGGGGGTTTAAATCCAGTCACTGGGGGTTTATGGTTAACAGATATAGCGCATCATCATTTAGCTATTGCAGTTATTTTTATAATTGCTGGCCATATGTATCGTACAAATTTTGGAATTGGTCATTCTATGAAAGAAATTTTAGAAGCGCATAAAGGTATTTTAACAGGCGAAGGACATCAAGGAATTTATAAAATTTTGACAACTTCTTGGCATGCTCAATTAGCCATTAATTTAGCATTAATGGGCTCTTTATCAATTATTGTCGCTCACCATATGTATGCAATGCCTCCTTATCCTTATTTAGCAACAGATTATGCTACACAATTATCATTATTTACTCATCATATTTGGATAGGTGGATTTTGTATTGCAGGTGCCGGTGCTCATGGGGCTATTTTTATGATTAGAGATTATGATTCTACAACAAATTACAATAATTTGTTAGATAGAATACTTTGTCATAGAGATGCAATTATTTCACATTTAAATTGGGTTTGCATTTTTTTAGGATTTCATAGTTTTGGACTTTATATACATAATGATACAATGAGTGCTCTTGGTAGACCTCAAGATATGTTTTCTGATATGACAATACAACTTCAGCCTATTTTTGCACAATGGATTCAAAAAATACATTTTTTAGCACCTACATTAACAGCTCCTTCAGCACTTAGTAGTACAAGTTCAGTTTGGGGAGGTCCTATTGTCACAATTGGTAAAAAAGTTGCTATGATGCCAATTTCTTTAGGAACTTCAGATTTTATGGTTCATCATATCCATGCTTTTACAATTCATGTAACAGCATTTATTTTGTTAAAAGGAATTTTATATGCTAGAAGTTCACGATTAATTCCAGACAAATCAAATTTAGGATTTCGTTTTCCATGTGATGGTCCAGGTCGCGGAGGTACATGTCAAGTTTCAGCGTGGGATCATGTTTTTTTAGGACTTTTTTGGATGTATAATTCACTTTCTATTGTAATTTTTCATTTTAGTTGGAAAATGCAATCTGATGTTTGGGGTTTAGTCAATGGAGGAACTATTTCTCATATTACTGGTGGAAATTTTGCAACTTCTGCGAATACAATTAATGGATGGCTTCGAGATTTTTTATGGGCTCAATCTTCTCAAGTTATTCAATCTTATGGTTCAGCATTATCAGCCTATGGATTAATTTTCCTAGGAGCTCATTTTGTATGGGCCTTTAGTTTGATGTTTTTATTCAGTGGTCGTGGTTATTGGCAAGAACTTATTGAATCTATTTTATGGGCGCATAATAAACTTAAAGTTGCTCCAGCAATTCAACCACGAGCATTAAGTATTACTCAAGGTCGTGCAGTTGGACTTGCTCATTATTTATTAGGTGGAATTGGAACAACTTGGAGTTTTTTCTTAGCTCGTATACTTGCTGTAAGTTAATTTTATTAGAATTTAGATATAAATTGAAAAAATATGCATTGTAATGCAATGCATATTTTTTTATTAGTTTATTAAAACACTCAACTATTATTAAATTATTATTATTGATAGAATTTGATTATAGAATTTGATTATAGAATTTGATTTGAATTTGATTTGAATTTGTTTGAATTTGTTTTAATTTAGTTATAGAATTTGTTTTAATTTAGTTATAGAATTTTATTTAATTTAGTTATAGAATTTTATTTAAATTGATTTAATTTGGTATAACTAATTTTGATTAATTTTGATTTAAATTGATTATAGAATTTGTTTGAATTTGTTTGAATTTGTTTGAATTTAGTTATAGAATTTTATTTATAATATTTCTATAGAAGCTAGATCTAATGGGAAATTATGAGCATTACGTTCGTGCATTACTTCCATTCCAAGATTTGCGCGATTAATAATATCTGCCCATGTATTAATAACACGACCATGTGAATCAACAATTGATTGATTAAAATTAAATCCATTTAAATTAAATGCCATTATAGAAATACCTAATGACGTAAACCAGATACATACAACTGGCCAAATTGCTAAAAAGAAGTGTAATGAACGAGAATTGTTAAATGAAGCAAATTGAAAAATTAATCTTCCAAAATATCCATGTGCGGCAACAATATTATATGTTTCTTCTTCTTGACCAAATCTATATCCAGCATTTGCAGATTCATTTTCATTTGTTTCTCTGATTAATGACGAAGTCACTAATGAACCATGCATAGCAGAAAATAAAGAACCACCAAATACACCAGCAACACCTAACATATGAAATGGATGCATAAGGATATTATGTTCTGCTTGAAAAACAATCATGAAATTAAATGTTCCTGAAATACCTAATGGCATACCATCTGAAAATGATCCTTGTCCAATAGGATAAATTAAGAATACTGCAGTAGCAGCTGCAACAGGTGCTGAATAAGCTACAGCAATCCAAGGACGCATCCCTAAACGAAATGAAAGTTCCCATTCACGACCCATATAGGCGCAAATTCCAATAAAGAAATGGCATACTATTAATTCATATGGCCCACCGTTATAAAGCCATTCTTCTAATGAATTTGCTTCCCAAATAGGATAAAAATGAAGTCCAATTGCATTCGATGTAGGAACAACTGCACCTGAAATAATATTATTCCCATAAATAAGTGATCCTGAGACAGGTTCACGAATTCCATCAATATCTACTGGGGGTGCTGCTATAAAAGCAATAATAAAAACAGATGTTGCTGTTAATAAAGTTGGAATCATAAGTACACCAAACCATCCAATGTAAAGTCTATTGTCTGTACTTGTAATCCAACCGCAAAAACGTGTCCAAAGATTGCTTTTTGAACGCTTTCGAATAATAATTGTCATAATAGTTGTTTAATGTGTTTTTAAAGTAAAATTTATACTGTCAACTGTCAATAGACAATAAATTACATTTTCCCAAGTAAAATATCTTAAAAAAAAACTAGAGTATATTTATATGTTTTAACAATTATAAGTTCTTATTTTTAACAAATATCTGTTAATTTTATGGAACTTAGTAAAGTTGTTTCTTTTTTTTTTTAAAAATAAAATTGAAAATTATGTATATATCTGAAATGACTCGTCCAATTTTTCCTTTTACTGCCATTGTTGGACAAGAAGAAATGAAATTATCACTAATTCTCAATGTAATTGATCCAAAAATAGGTGGAGTATTAATTATGGGAGATCGTGGAACTGGTAAATCAACAACTATCCGTTCACTTGTTGATTTATTACCAGAAATAATAGTTGTCGAAGATGATTTATTTAATTCAGATCCAGAAGATTATGAAGGAATGAGTAATTTTGTTCGTGAAAAATTAAAAAAAAATGAACCATTAAAAACTAACAAAAGAACAATTTCAATGATTGATTTACCGCTAAGTGCAACTGAAGATCGTATTTGTGGTACTATTGATTTAGAAAAAGCATTTAAAGAAGGAGTTAAAAAATTTGAGCCTGGACTTTTGGCTCAAGCAAATCGTGGAATTTTATATGTTGATGAAGTAAATTTATTAGATGATCATTTAGTAGATATATTATTAGATTCTGCTTCTTCTGGATGGAATAAAGTGGAACGAGAGGGAATTTCTATTGGTCATCCAGCTCGTTTTATTTTAATTGGTTCCGGAAACCCAGAAGAAGGAGAACTTCGACCACAATTATTAGATCGATTTGGGCTTCATGCTCAAATAGGAACAGTAGAAAATCCAAGAGAAAGAGTTCTTATTGTAGAACAAAGATCAGAATTTGATTCATCACCTGATTTTTTTAAAAAAAAATATAAAGAAAAACAAGAAATATTAAAAAATTTACTAATTTCAGCTCGTCAACGTTTAAATACTGTAAAAATTAATTCAAATTTACGAATTCGAATTTCTCAAGTTTGTGCAAAATTACATATTGATGGATTACGGGGTGATATTGTTATTAATAGAGCTGCAAAAGCATTAGCTTGTTTTGAAAGACGAAATGAAGTTATTAAAAAAGATATTTCACGTGTAATTTCGATTTGTTTAAGACATCGTCTTCGTAAAGATCCTTTTGAAATAATTGATTCTGGAGAAAAAGTTCAAGAAACTTTTCATAATATTTTTATGGATTAAATATGCAAAGAAATAATAAAATACAACGTTATCCTATTTCAGGCGCTTGGTGTTTAAATAATTTTTTTTGGACTATTGTTCTTTTCTTTGGTTCATCTGGTTTTTTGGTTACTGGATTTTTATGTTATTTTAATATATCAAATAATATTCAATTTTTTCCACAAGGTTTTGTTATGATTTTTTATGGATTTTTAGGTCTTTTTTCAAGTTTTTATTTAAGTTTAATAGTATTTTGGGGATTAGGAAGTGGTTTTAATGAATTTAATAAACAAGATTCTTATATCCGTATCTTTCGTTGGGGATTTCCTGGAAAAAACCGAAAGGTTAATTTATATTATTCGTGGGAAGATATTCTAGGGCTATCTGTAAAAAATGGAATTTTTTTACGAATTCGTGGTAAAAAAGAAGTTCCATTGACTAAAGATATTTTAACTTTTGAAGAAATGGAAAAACAAGCATCCGCATTAGCTAAATTTTTACAAGTTTCTTTAAATTTTTAAAAGGTAGTAAGAAAGGCTGACTGGGTTAAAAAAAAAAAAATAAATATAGATAATCATATTTAC